TTATTCTCGGCGGCGATTACAGTCTGTTTCCCAGGGTCAGACCACTTCAGAAGATCAGCAGTCTAGCCCAGTCGCTTCCTCAGATTCTGGATCCCTCTCTCAGGTTCGTCGATCCTCTCAAGTTTCTTATCCCGTTGAAGGATTTTTATCTTATCTTATGAATCGTTTTCCCCAAAACATCGAGCTTACCCCATGTCAGTTCAATCTTCTCATGAACCTGAATCATTTGCTGAAGCCTTCAATCATTCTTGCTGGAGAGATGCTATACAGGATGAAATCAATGCCCAGGAAAAAAAGAATAAGACTTAGTCTCATTGCCTGCAGGGAAACAAGCCATTGGCTGCAAGTGGATTTACAAGATCCAGCATAAAGCAGATGGCTCGGTAGAGAGATACAAAGCTAGATTAGTAGCTAAAGGATTCCTTCAAGAATATTGAGTCGAACCCATTTAGAGATAGGGGAAACATTTGCCCCAGGTTGCTAAAATGACCACCATTCGTGGCCTTGGCTGCAATCAAAAAGTGGCCCTTATTTCAACTTGACGTGAAGAATGCCTTTCAACAACATAAGGGAAGGAGGGATCCGCAAGAATAAGTTTCTATTCAGCCTCCTCCAACTCCAGGCTTCTCTTCTCCTAGGAATCCTAACTTGGTATGCAAGCTCAAGAAAGCGATTTACGTTACGGCCTCCGACAAGCTAAAGCAGGCACCAAGAGCTTGGTTTGAAAGGTGCAGCAGCATGTAGTTGAGCCGAAATAGGAGTAGAGGAAGGAGCCGGTTTTCAAAGAAGTCAATCGGATCATTCAATGTTTATAAGGAGGTCGACATCAGGTATTGTCCTTCTTCTGGTTTATGTGGATGACATTGCTTTCTCTAGTAATGACTTAGCTTCGATAAATGAGCTTACGAGAACATTAAGAACCCAGTTTGATATGAAAGATTTATGGGACTAAAAGTCTTTTCTGGGGATTGAAGTGATGAGGTCGCAAAGAGGTTTGGAACCCAGTGCAAGTATTCAATGGATTTTTTGTCAAAAGCTGGTCTTTCTGCGTGCAAACCGGAACAAGATCTAAAATTAGCCTCAGATGCAGGAGAGCTATTGGATGACCCATCTACTTACAGGAGACTTGTTGGGAGCTTTTCTACCTTACTAATTATCGCCCAGACATTGCTTACACTTACAACATAGGGGGGAGTGATCAGCCGATTTTTATGGACAAGCCGAGATCATCTCACTTAGAAGCTGCTTTTCGGATTCTGCGATACATCAAAACCTCACCGGGAAGAGGTTGATTCTTGCCTACGTCATCCTCTCTGAAGCTGTCTTGTTACTCTTATACTGATTTCATTAAGGCAGTATATTATTCTGATTGGATTTCGAACAGCTATAATATAATGGCCCGTGCCCAAGAGGGATGGACGTGCTCGCGTATGCATCGATTTTGGAAATCTCAATAAAGCATGTTCCCAAAGATGATTTTCCGCTGCCGAACATTGATTTGCTCGTGGATAAGACTATTGTGAAAGTTTGCCTACTATACTACTACTACTACGATTTGCCGACGATTAGAAATTCTCGTCGTCGGCTTCCTCGAGGTAGAGTTCGTTTTGTAACAGGAGCCCCGTTGGGCTTTTACGGAGCTTGGCCTGCTTTCGCATTAACTCACCATTGGTGATTTGGTTCGTAGCAGCCCAAGTATATCCAGGAGTTCCTTTTACACGCTACGCTATCCTCGGTGACGATATCGTCATCGGAGATGAGCGGGTGGCTGAGCGTTATCACGAGCTAATGTCGCCACTGAATGTTCCATTTTCGTTAGAGAAATCGTTAGTATCGTAAGTTGGTGCTTTGGAGTTTGCTAAGCGGTTCTTCGCCTTAGCCTTAGTCAGTAAGGGAAGGGAGGGGGGTGACTAAGAACTTGAGTCCCGTCTCCTGTCGCATGTTAAGATCCTTAGTTAGTTCAATATCCCTTGTTTCTGTAATGAGGGCCATTATGTCTACGGATCTTCCATTGTCGTATCGTTTATGGGAAGCAGGGTACCGGGTGTATACTCGACGCACGGCGCCTCCTGGGAAACACTGGCATCGGCATTTCCTCGTCTTTCACTCACCGAACGGTGTGTGTCCTCTCCCTTTTTGGATCTGGTTAAGCGCAACCACTGGTAAACACTTAACCTGTTATCAACAAGGTATGGTGAAGGGGTACCTGATTAGGCTCTTGACCCCTCGATTCCCGAGAGACTCGGTGATCTCGGAGTTATTCGAAGCCTGGTCAGAGTACGACTGGTTAGGAGAGGCATGGGTTTTGTCCGAATGGATGAAGTCCATTCTCTCTTTTGGTACTACACTATCGCGGAGGATCTCAATACTCCCATTGAGGCGCTACTTAGCCCTCCGGTTGTGCCACTGGTGACTAACCGTACAAATAAATTAGATCATTTTAAGAATTACGGCGCAGTCTTCCGGTGTTACGACCTGGTGCTCTCTTGTGAAAAGCCAAAAGCTCTTGACGTAGGGGGGTTCGGTCCAGTGTGTTCACCTCAATTTGCGCCCTATTTGAGACTAAAGCAGGCGAGGTGGCGACCTCGTCTTAAGATAACGTCTAGGCAATAAGACTTTAAGCGCACCTGAGCGCCTTTGCCCATAGAGAATACTGGGGACGAAAGTCTCTGGGGAGTTCTATGGAGCAAGTCTCCCATTGCTTTCGCAAACCAGTGGGGACAACCCCCCAAAAAAAACGAGTTTTCCACGCCGCGATGTTTATTTGAAATTGAAATATGAGCCGCTAAAATTTGTCCCTTTTGAATGCATTTACCCCTATGAACCTGAGGTTTTTGATGCATACAAGTCTTTCTGTTGGAAGGCTTATACATAACCAAAGGAATGCTTAATTTGTCTCCATTACCTGATAAAACGATCTTTTCCGGTAAAAATAATGATCTTTCCCTTGTGTTCGGCTATAGCGGAAACCCCCGAATCTAGAGCTTATGGTCTTAAAAGCGTTCCAACCCAGTTCCAACAATGCACTTCTCGGCACATCATCGGTAGGGGAAAGCGGAACTGCTTGACGCTGCATACTAAAAACAACAAACCCGATTCGCATAATTATGCTCAATAAAAGGAATGGGGGAAGCTAAAATCCGGAAGGAAGGGAAAAATGCTTCGAAGATGAATCTGTTCCCCGGAGCTGGAACAACTTGTTCTTCCTGACCCGATTCAACGCCAAAGAATTCCCTATCGCTACCATATAGTTTTCATTTCTCCTGAAGAAAGCATCTGTTCCTTGATCTCTAAGATATTTCATAAAATTCTGTATGGATCCTCTACTCTTCGATGCTATTTAGGTTTGCTCGAGTGCCTATGCTTACCGTCAGCAACTCGTGCTCCATCATCCAAGTTTTCCGCCTTGCCAGCTCCTCGTCATTTTAATCCTCTTTGTTTTACCTGCTCTTATTACTTGCTCTGTTAGACTAATGTTTGAGCTTATTTCCCTGCCTGTCTGCTGCTTTGTCTGACTATTAGGACTAGGACTAATGAGCTTCCTTTCTTACCGACTAAAGGAAGTAATAATGACTAAACTAACTTAAGACTTTCTTAAGAGCTAGCTGAGTGAGTGTAATCTCTTAGTCCGAATTTAGTTAGAGGTTAGAGTAGGGAAGAGTACCATTCCTAGTCCGTTGCTAATACGCCTGCCAATCATAAGATTTTAAAGCTATATTCCTTAGCCTTATTAGCCGCCTGCCTTAATGCCTTTGGCTTTAATTCCTTCAGCCCCTACCTCTTAAATGAAAGCTAAAGTAAGGTATGAAGTGCTCGACCATAGGGAGAGGTATGAAGGCTGGTGATGTTACAGATCGTCGCTCTACTACTGGCTTTTGCCTTTTCTTCGGTGACTCTCAACTATCTTGGAAGAGCAAGAAAGAGCAAGGTGAAAAAGGGGGTTGCTCGCTCTAGTGCAGAAGCCGAGTACAGGGCTCTTAAGGAAAGGATGATGCATTTTCCTAAGAAGAGAATCAAGCGACTTCTGGACTTTCTGTGGCAAGCCCCTCTATCGATTGTGAGTTCCCAGCCATGGGGAGTTCTCTTTCTCCAGTTTGAGATCCAGCTGGCTAGTTTGAAACTTTTTACTTTACAGGGGTAATATAGTAGCAGTACCGGTCCCGATGGTGATCTCTTTTTTTGGGGTCCAGGCCGGTACTTTTCCCATCCTGTGATCAAGGCTGTGATAAAAGCCTGTTTTGTAAAGCCAGTTAAAGGCCAGCAAATGCAATCTCTGAGTCTAAGGAAATTGCTTTTATTTTACACCGGTGTGAGACCCTCCTTTTCTTTTCCTTCCTTGTGCGAACCATTTCCAGGACTGGACTAAATTTTCTAAAACCAGTGAAGATATTTGCAATTCTCTTCTCAATGTCGTGCCAGCTGAGGGAATAGTTTACAGGCAAGTTACATTTGCTGTGGAACCAGTCGAGGCTGGTCAAGATCAATAGGCCAAGTTACTTTGAAAGCCTTCCAATTTGAGTTCCCTTTGTAATTGTAAGCCCTGCCGAGCTTGTTGAAGTTTTAGAAACCACTTTGCTCTGCTTGCGGGTGCGTGCTACAAACCTGATTGATAAGGGTGTCCGTTGCGATCCTAAACAGTTCTTTTGGGTCTAGTGCCCCCAGTGTAGCAGGCTTTAGTAGTAGTTGTTCAGGTGCGATGCACCACCAAACCGAGAACCCCAACATTAGGCACAAAAGGAATAGGCCACCGAAAAGAAGGTATGGTTGGTTGTGGGAGAGGAAGGACTTCGGCAACGAGTTAACCCACTTGTACCAATAGGCGCAAGAAGTGGAGTTCCGGTATTCATAATAGAAGGTCCGAACCTGGGCATCCTCACTAGTCAGCCATGCCGTCCTTTCTTCAACCAGTATCTGTTTGGTTTGAGAAGCCAGCACGAGAACGAGTTGAACCCGCTTGACCGAAAGCTTGATTTCCGTGACGAGGAAAGAAAGTCATCAGAGCGGCTGTTGGGTAAGCCAGAAAAAGAATCAACATCAAATGAACATCGTCTCTCAGTGATTAGCGAGACCTGTTCCGACCGATAGATGAGTTCGAAAATTCGATTAGGGTAGGGCGAGCAGTCCCCACTAGATAGGCAGGGAGCAGCTCGACGATAAGTATCGGAGATGGAGCAAACTCCTCACAGCACCCAACGGGCAAAAGAGGCAATTCGCTAATATGGAGCTGTTTATATCAGCTTTATTTCCTCTGACTCCTCTTCCCAGGCTGGTAGAACTATCGGATTCCCATTCACTCAGGTATTCATTCTTTAAAGCCTTGAACCGAGTGTGGGCTCGATCCCATCTCTGGTATCCCTTCCTCTAGTTAGGGATGTCGCATATCAGCCTCAGCCTCAGTAGCAGTCGCACATGCGCCGTTAACACTGTAATCTAGGATGTCGCTGATGCGCTGTTAGGAAGAGAGGCCTTACATACGCAATTTGAGTGGCGAACTAAAAATAGAAGAGAGAAAAGACAAGGAAAGATTCTTCCCCCAGCCTAAGGACACCGATACCAGGGCAACGCATTCCTAACACTTATTTAATGGAGGATCGGTATCAAGAGCAGGATTTCTTCGAGTTGCAGGTGCCGCTGAGGAGCTCGGTTCGGGTACCCCCTTCTTTTAGAGGATCGGAGTTGAAAACTGCTTTACGTTAGGAAAGGGATAAAGGGATGCGATTCCTCTCCTTTCAGTCGAGTCACTTCATACCTCTCGTTGAAAAGCAAAAGTTCTCTAGAGTAGAAGGCATATCCTGGATCGACTAAGCCGGAAAGGAGTCAGTATTTAATTTCACGACTATCAAGCCAGGAATGAGCTGAGATATCGGAGTTTCAATCAAATGAAGGATGCGATCCCGTAATAAGTGTTGGAGGGAAAGAAAGCATTCTCAGAAGGAGTGAAGCTCGGAACTGTGAGTTGAACTCTTGCCCGGGGATGCTCCCAATCGTTAATCCTCGGATGTGATCCAAAGGGATAACCAACCTCAACCGAATAAGCCGAAACCGTAGAAGAAGAAAGGGCAGAAAGCGAAACTGCTAGATCAGATGTTCCAGTTGTCGAGGTATGAAGTGACTCGACTGAAAGGAGAGGAAAGCTTCTTCTTTACTTTAGAGGGGAGGGAAACTCTCTTTTCTTCGCTTCTTTGATAGGTGTCTTAGCAGAAAGCTGAATTGATTGTGATTGACGTAGCTTCTTTCCTCAATTAACTTCTTTCTTACGAGATTACATCACATCTCTTTCGACTCTCTTCACTCCCTTCACCTCCTTTCACAGAGGGGAAAGTCTGACTCTTCCTGTCGAGGCAGAAGCCTTTCGTGTCCTTTATCAAGGGAGGACTGACAAAAGAACCTCAACAGACTCGGGATCAGGATCCGATGCAACTCTATGTCGAGCGACTTTATCCCCTGGTCGAGTGACCTTCGTACCTCTCGCTCCTTGTCCTTCCTGGATCTTTCAATCAACACAGTCCTTAGCCAACATCTATCTAATAAGAGTCCTGACTTTAACAAGTAAGCAAAACATTCAGGAGTTTACGCTGCAAAGACGATTCGTGCTAGCTCTTCTCTTCTTTAACTAGTTACATGTGTAAATATATATTGGGCTAGTTTACTAAGCTATCAGTCTACATAAACCTAATGCAATATTGATTACACTCCTTCTCCTTATACCCACAAATGTCAGTCTATTGGTCCTTTGGGTGATATCGACTATTCCGAGTGCTAATCTAAGGTAAGCCCTAAAGGAAAGGCCTTTGATTTTAGGCCCCTTGATTCTGACAAGCGGCGCAGAACGCACTAATCCGCGACCAGCAAGTTTTCCGAAACCGAACTGAATAGAATTGTTACTTTCCGCTGAAAATCAAAGAAAGCAAGAGTCGCGACTAAAAACTAACTCCTGACTGGGGCTTTAGCTCTGCTCTCTCGCGACCCCCACTCTTCGATCTTGTACCAAGGCCCACGGAACAAAAACCCAATCTAGAAGTTTTCCAGATGCTCTGTTCACATACTCGTTGTCACACATAGGCAGGAAAAAGGACACTTTCTAGAACGCCTTTCATATACATGATTAACTAGTCCAAAAACCTACTCAGCTTCAGTCTGAACGAGTAACTAGGGCGATGCCTATTCTTCCTTCCTATTAATTTAATCGACTTTATTCTGACTGGCGAGGCCAGGTAGATCTCTGTGGGCCCCCTTCCCCGCTTCAAATGGGAAGGCCAACATCCTTTTGTCGCCCGTTAGCAAGACCCAAACTAGATGCGTCGAGCTGCCTAAGGTCTTGACCACCTCCTCTTATTCTTATTTAAAGGAAAAAAAAAGTTATCCCATAAAGTGCAAACGAGACTCCGCATCTAGATCAAGTTACCTGTCAAACAGCTTATTCTTTAACTTCTATCAAACAGCGTATTCTCGGCATCAATGCACCAACCCCTGCCAAGATCCGATCGGAAATAACCCAAGAGGAATTATAAAAAGTAGCTTAAAAGCCCCCGAGATTCATATTTCTTTTTTTGTTGTAAACCGGCCGTTTGTTAGGATCTTCTCGCCGTAACCAGTAATAGGCTTATCCGCTGTTTTATTCGCATTATCGTGAGCGGGTCTGGTGAACTACCCTTTCACTGGTTCTAGCTACTATTGGATTTGAACCCTAGCTTAGCACTCCCTATTGTTATTGTTAGGGAGATACTACCTGTCTAATCTTGATTATCCTTTACAGACCTGCAGACCTTACATACGCAATTCCTCGATTCATTAACGTGCAAGAGAAAGCGATCCACAAGAGGGTTCGTTCATCTAAAACTTACCCACTATCGGCTTCAAGCAACTATCTATGTAGACTGAGAACCTATTGTATAAGGGTTGACTATGTGTGAAAATTTGTTTAAAATTTTTTCACATAGTATATTTACCTAGGAAGTACTGCGAGAGCAAGAACAGCTGGAATTGGCTTGATTGAGAAAGAGGGTACTAATCCTTCAGACTTTCTCAATCAAGGTAACTCTTCCTCCATTACTTACTGACAAACGGATCCAGGTAGCTCAGATCTAGCTAGGTTAGACGGTTCGGTCTTAGATGGTTCGCTTGGTGTAGTGTGTTAGGGATAGCTGAACAGAGCGGAACGACTTCTCGCTGTGTGTCTAGTAGAACCCGAAGCATTTACATTGAAAGAAAGATAAGATCAAGCATTGAAGAAAGAACAAAGAAAAGGATTTACCTATAGGAGAATCCTGTCTAGAATCATCGACTACTCGAAACTCAACTCATATCGGAGCATGGAAAGAAGGATCTAAGGAAAGAGTACTGGATAGAAAGCCTATGGTATCTATGCCTGCTTCAGTAAGCTATTCATTTCCAGGGAGTTCAGATCTAGGTTATAAGATTCAGTTCGCTTGCTTCACTTCATCAAGGAGTTGAGTTGCGCTGAGATACTTACGATTACGCTCGCTTACCTAACGGCCTGAATAAGTCAGGTCGAGGGGACTGGGGGTTCTGATCGAGGTGCGGTATGCCCATAAAGAAAGCTTCAATCAATCGTTCCGGCCAATCTGACCCTCTTGATGCCTTTAGCTTTAGAAATGGAATATAACACTTCTTTAGGATGGCAATGAGAGTCTTGTTGGTAGCTTCTGCCTTACCGTTAGACGGAGGATAATAAGGGGCTGAATTTTGGAGTTCTTTCCCGAATCTTCTGCACAGGCCCCAGATTTCATCTGAGTTGAAGTGCTGCCTGTTGTCTGTGACAAAGATCTTTGGTAGGCCTCACCGATAAAAAGAGATTTTTCATGATGAATCTCACAACGGTCTTGGTGGTGATCCTGGTGCTTAGTTCTGCTTCCGCCCATTTGGTGTAGGACTCTGTTGCTGTCAGAATTCAGGCTGGTCTGGTACATGTTTCAACATAGACGTCGAACGGTCCAAGGATGTCAAATGCCCACATCGAGAAGGGCCAGTGGGCCGTCAACGAATGAAGAGATGACGAAGGTGCGACTAAAAGGAGCGAGTGCAAAATTTCTGGCACTTCTTGACAAAGGCCTAGGAACCCCTCTCCATCCTTGGCCAATAGTCAGCCTTTCTCATGATCTTCTTTGCTAGCATCTAACTATTGACATGTCCTACGCATACGTTGGAGTGCGCTTGTTGTACAATGTATGAACCTTCTTCCTGAGTGACGCATTTTAAAAGTACTCCATCAAAAGATCCTTAAAAGAGTACCTCTCCCAGTATCACAAATCTACGAGCAAGTTCCCTCAGGGCTCTTCTCTGGTTCCGAGTCGCGTACTCTGGTATATGCCCACCCTTCAGGAAATATTAGATTTCGTAATACCCGTAATACTACACCAAGGGGTTACCATTATCTTCATACTCATCCTCTTCGGGTCCGAAATCGATTGCCGAGATATTTTCTTGTTCATAATGTTCCTTATGTCGAAATTATCCTCATCATCCAAGAAGACGAAAGTATCTTGATCGTGCCGGGTTCTTTCTTTAGCAGGCGTGTCCAGCCTCTCGATAACAAAAGACTCAGTCCTCCTGTGAACGGGCATACGTACTAGAGGTGCAAGCATAGCCAGTGAGTCTGCTAACTTGTTATAGATTTTGGACACGTGAGTGAAGGTGACTTCTTTGAAGCTTTTGAGCAGGTCGATCGCGAGCTAGGGAACTGCTTGATAAGCAGCTTTTCATCTTGAGCGATATCAACGCACATGACTTCGAAACGAAAAGGTCGCTTAGCAAGGGGAAGATCAAGCTTGCAACGAAGAAAAATCGGGGTCTGACAATGCCCCGGGCAGGTGAGTCAGATTTGCTTCGGGGTATATGGCACACCAGTCGTTATTTGCAAGGGCTCTATCGAGTCGTTCCATGATTTTAAAAAAACTTTCTTGGTCCGGTTAAAAATCCCAAGTCAATGAGACCACTTTCGCTGATGAAATTCGCAAAGCCGCAGCGATGTGCTTCCCCCTTTTTTTTTCTCTGATAAGCGTTTGATGGCATTAAAGTCCCCAATGAGTACCCATGCTCCATGCCTTTTTTCAGGTATCTGACTCAGATCATGCCAGAGTCTCTTTTCGAAGGAAAGCCTGAGCATAAGCATAAACAGACGACATGAACCATTCTTTATGGAGAGTTCTCTCAAATATTGTAATATGAACTACACGGTCAGATTGTGCTAAAATGTCTACATCATATTTCTTTTTGTTTCAAAGGATCCACATGCCTTCAGAAAAACCTCGAGGAAGGGATACAGAGAGTGTTCCAAACCTCTAATGTTCCACGAGAGTATGATCATTGGAATCTAATTCTTTAGTTCGGGAGTGGGCACAGGTCATCGCCCTTCTAATATGGTCTCTGTAATTTCGTCTGCGCATTTCTTGCGCATCTCTTTGTTTGAGCTCTTGCGTTTGAAAGAAAGAGTTTTGAGAGCTTGTCTGAGCCGGCTGTGGTCTCTCTCTGATGATATTTCTCCTTGCTGGCTTTGAAGTCGTCGACGCACCAATTCCCGGATCCGAGGCGGAGTTGCTTACTCGCATCTGCGGTGAGGGCCGGTGCAGAAAAGACTGGAGAGAAAGAATGTGTCGGGTTCTCCAACACAGCCGATCTTGGGAAGGATAAAGTCCTTCGAATAGAATTTGGTGAGTGGGATTCAGCTAACAAGGCGTCTTTTCACTTTGGATAAACCTCAGCGCCCTGCTCTGGACCTTCTTGGGTCTATATCTCTCCTGTGATGTATTTTATGTTCATTTAATCACTTTCATGACTTCGCATCTTTGATGATGCTATATCGCTCCTCGGGCACTGCGAAGCACTGAGCCGCCTATACTCCAACTACAAACTAACTGTTTTCATTACAAACCCCATAGGCTGCTTGACATAGACTCTGCTTCGAATGGAATATGCACAGATTTCTCGTGAGATCCTTGACAAATGGAGGCTCATTTTTCATAAATTTGGAGAGTTTGCTTCTACACGGAAACGAGGACTTTCGAGAACAAATATTAAAGCGGGAAGAAAAAAGGAGAAAAAGTCAAAATAAGGCGCATATGGCACGCAAAGGAAATCCGATTTCGGTAAGACTCGATCTGAATCGTAGTTCAGATTCAAGTCGGTTCAGTGAGGGCGACCGCGAAAGTCACCGAATGGGTCAGTCTTTTCCTTCAGTTTGTCCTATATTAAAAAAGCGTGGGAGGACGTTGCAGATGTCCGGGACGGACACGACTTCTTCTAACGCTAGAAGACCACTGGAAGACACCCGGAACCAGAGCATGTCGTGAAAGAAGCACACTGGGCGGGCGTGCTTCGACCGTGTCTCCGGGGCACAGTTGAATGTAGATATCATGAACGCGAGGTGCTGGATACCAGGCCGAGAAACCCGGGCAACCACTCCCCTATGTTATGTGCCGATCGCTAGCGCATCCAGGGCCCCGGCGCCCAGCTCCGCTGGAGAGGCCTAGCCTGATCTGAGAAGTGCTAATTCGGTTCGTATAGACTTCATTTAAGAACGCCGCCGCCCCTAGAATCAATAAGAAAACAAGTGCTAAGTTTCAGATCAGTGAATAAACCGAAACGAAAGAAGAAAGAGACGTTTCTCGCTCGGCGCCTAACGCGCACTATGCTCCGCTTCAACAAATGAGAGTTTTCGGTGGAACCGGTGAACCACGCGAGCTGGTTAGATGCGTGGGACAGAGGGCTCGTAGTACCTGCTAGCGCAGCTATGCAGTGGAAGGGAAGGAGCCTAAATCGACCCCCTTCTTTCTTTCTTTTTTTTTTTCTTTTAAAAAAAAGCAGTACAAAGAGATTAGACTCTCGGATGAGACTAAGCAGCCACCGACCGTTCCGACGCGCCCCTGACCTATTTTGATTAAGACCGAAAACCTATCTAAAATGGAGCCTAGTTTAGGCTGTCAAACAAATGATAGAATACAAAATTTAGAATATAACCACTTTTGGGGATATGGATGGAGTCTCGCTCAGTAAAGAGAGTTGTAGATTCGTAGAAAAGGAGAGGAGCCTTTACTTTCTATGTTATTAGTAAAGAAGGGCTAAGGCTGCAATCTTTCTAAAGCAAGAAGCGAGAAAGTTGACTTTGAGAAAGAAGGTGCTTGTTGCCGCTTGATTTTTTTAGTAAGTCAACTTGTTTTATATCATATCAATAAAGGACTGAAAGGGCTCGACCAAACAAGCAACGGACTGAGCGCACTAGCGCTCAAGCCTATAGCGTTAGGTTAGCGCATCCGTTTTCTTGCTGGGAGAGGTATGAAGTGCTCGACTGAAAGGAGAGGGGAAAGGTTGCTTTTTTTAAAAATTATTATAGCGTTAGCGCTTTAGTTTTCAATAAGGACGTTTAGGCTTGACTAATAACATATAATTTTTTAATCAGGGTGCGCAGGTCAGGTTTGGAACCCTATACATGGGGCCTTTCCTTTCAAATGACAACAGCCTCTTCCTGCTGCGAAGGCCTTGCACGAAACCAACCCCCCCACCCCCGATCAAGTACCAGTTGTTTCGCTGGTAGGCCCACTTAGGTTAGGGGGGCATTGTCCCTCAGTTCTTACCAACCTCCGGTGTGTAATCGACATGTTGCTAACTTCAACTCGGTTGAATAAGAATCATTGATTCCCTTTGCTGTCCATTTCTTATTCATTCAGGGCGCTCGGCCGGTGCTCCTTTTTTTTTTTTCAAACCAGAACAACTCTGAACATTAGGGAAGATAAGGGAAGACCACCTGAGCGAACCGACCGAGGGGACTTTACTTATTCGAACCGAACGATAGCGGCTTAAAGCTAAGCCTATCACGAGCAGCGTCGCTGCTTGATCGGCGGGGACGGGGAGAAGCATCTCAAAGTATGGGGCAAAAGATCAAGCGCTTTTACTTTGTCTCCCGGGATTCATCACAGGTTGGGTTTGAGAGCCGTGTGATGGGTGACTATCCAGCACGGTTCGGAGAGCACTTTTTGTCTGCGTTGGTGAATGGAAGCCCCTCTATCAAGCAAGAAAGAAGCGGCTATTCCCACGGCGGAGTCACCATTGACTCTATTTATTATTATGCTAAATTAGTGTATCAAGATGTCAATCTGAGATCTTATTTCGGTTCGATACGTCCACCTACGAGACTCACCTTTGGCTTTCGTCTCGGTAGGTGTATTATTATACATTTTCCAAAAAGAACATTCATTCATTTCTTTCTTCCCCGTCGACCACGACGACTGAAACGACGCGCAAAATCCAGACCCGGAAAGGAGAAGGGCCGGTGGTGGGCATTTGGGAAAGTCGGGCCGATCGGGTGTCTTAATTCAAGCGACAATACAGAAGAAGAACGAAACGAAGTAAGAGGCCGGAGGGCAGGGAAAAGAGTCGAGTCGATCAGGCTCGACGACCGGGAGAAGCAAAACGAAATTAGGATTTGGCCGAAAAAGAAGCAACGCTATGGATACCATGACCGATCACCATCGATAAAGAAGAATCTTTCTAAATCACTTCGGGTAAGCGGGGCCTTCAAGCATCCGAAATACGCCGGGGTTGTAAATGACATAGCGTTCCTGTCCTTCAGAAAAACGAGATTCTTCAAGTTCTTTTTCCCCAAGAAGTCCCGCTCCGACGGCCCGACGAGTCATCTATTTAAAAGGACCCTCCCTGCAGTGCGCCCCTCCTTGAATTATTCGGTCATGCAATACTTATTGAATACAAAGAACCAAATTCATTTCGACCCCGTCGTAGTTCTCAATCATTTCGTGGCACCGGGCGTGGCTGAACCATCTACGATGGGGGGAGCGAATGCGCAGGGAAGAAGCTTAGATAAGAGAATACGTTCTCGCATCGCTTTTTTTGTAGAAAGCTCGACCAGCGAGAAAAAGTGTTTGGCCGAAGCCAAAAAGAGGTTGACCCACTTCATTCGCTTGGCGAATGATCTTCGCTTCGCGGGAACAACAAAAACCACCATCTCGCTCTTTCCTTTCTTCGGTGCTACCTTTTTCTTTCCAAGGGATAGAGTTGGGATGTATAATAACCTTTTTTTTGAGGATGCCCGGGAAAAACTCCTAGGTCAATTAAGGATCAAATGTTGGAAACTCATGGTTAAGGATAAGGTAATGGAATTGATAGAAAAATTAATAGACCTAGGTAGGATAGGAGAATTGATAAAGGGAATAGAGATGATGATAGAGATCATACGGAGAAACAGAAGAATTCCGTACGGGTACAACTCTTATTTGAACGAAGTGAAAAAAATGCGATCTTTGTTGTCTAATAGAACAAACACTAATACCTTAATTGAGTCGGTCAAGATAAAATCTGTTTATCAAAGTGCTTCTCCGATTGCTCAAGACATCTCTTTTCAACTGAGAAAGAAAACAAGATCATTTCGTTCCATTTTTCGTAAAATAGTGAAGGATATTCCTTTAGTAATGAAAAAAGGGGTGGGGATCCGTATATGTTGTTCAGGTCGATCAAAAGGCGCAGAAATAGCTAGAACTGAATGCGGAAAGTATGGAAAAACATCTCGTAATGTATTTAACCAGAAAATCGATTATGCTTCTGCGGAAGTATCTACTCGTTACGGAATCTCAGGTGTCAAAGTGTGGATTTCATATAGTAAAAAAAAAGGGGGACGTGCTATATCCGAAACGTACGAAATATAGTAAATATCGTAAAGGCAGATGTCGTAGGGGTTGCAAACCAGACGGTACACAACTTGGTTTTGGAAGATATGGCACTAAAAGTTGTAGAGCTGGTCGTCTTTCATATCGAGCCATTGAAGCAGCGCGTCGGGCTACAATCGGACAATTCCATCGTGCTATGAGCGGACAATTCCGAAAAAATGGTAAGATATGGGTAAGAGTTCTCGCGGATATCCCTATTACCGGGAAACCTACAGAAGTAAGAATGGGAAGAGGAAAAGGAAATCCTACGGGTTGGATTGCTCGTGTGTCCACGGGACAAATCCCATTTGAAATGGATGGTGTGAGTTTGTCAAATGCTCGACAAGCCGCTACATTAGCGGCGCATAAACCATGTTCGTCAACCAAGTTTGTTCAGTGGTCGTAACGTAATTGGTTAGTGGGGAAAAACCGGGCCGGGATTCAAAAGAATTAGGCGAAGTGTTTGTTCCTGAACGACGGAAGTGGAAAGACACTAAAGGAGAGGGATATACTCTTTTGTTTGTAATCGCCGAAATTGTACGACGAACCTTTTTGAAGCTGGTTAGGAATGGGCGTACTACCCGGATACGTTACGGTTGGATTTTTCTTTCTGGTACTCTTTCCTTGGATTGTATAGGATATTAAATGATCACAAGGTGGTGCTTGGGCAGGTCTTCTCTGATTACGTTCGGACGTGACAGGGAAGCCAGGAGGTCCAGGGACATAGCCGACCGATGCATTCCCCATCCAGCACTTAACCGACGAAAGAGAGGGGAACGCAGCCCCCGCCGCCATATGAGTCAGAGACTATTATAGTTTGACTCAATTGGGATAGGGCCAAAATTAAAGATGTCTTTTTTTGTTTTGGCGATAATCACTTCTGGGAGGGTGAATCCCAGGTTCCACCACAAGAAAGAAGGACAAACGGAAGTGGACTGGGGGGTCGCCATATGTTTTAGGTGGGGTTTTTTGAAAGAGTGCCCTTCCCCAGCCTCCAATCGGGTCAAAACAGAGGACTAACCTCACTAGAATTGCAGTCCGCCCCCCCTTAGTGAGTTTCGCCTTAAAACCAAAGGGAATAGCGGAATAGAGACAAGTTCCGCTGTGAATAAAGTCTACGTTCCGTAGACTGAACTTCACGGTTATGGATACGAGTTACAAAGGCTCCACCAAGTTCTGTCTATAGCCCGTTCATAAATTCACTCGACCACTCAGACTTAACGAGAACTTTTTAGACGAGTTCCGTGTAGCCGGTGAGTACGAGTACAGCCTATGAAACAGGCTTTGAGTTCCATTACATTGCAAGAAATCATTCCCGCCATTCTCCCTTCCAGTGAACCCCACGTGTCTGCCTCCGGCTTCGAAGCAGTGGGGAAGAAAAGCGAAGTACACTTGTTGCTTCGACTTCATTCATACACTTGTCAGCTCAGTTAGCGAAGGCAAGGTGTGAAACGTTGTCTCCACTGCTCGTGAAACGGAGGAGACTCGGTCAGTATAAGGAATGTTTCTCGAGCTCAGGTACGGGCGACTCAGTCACATGTGCTCGACTGAATATGCAGCCACGGAACTGCTAAATCCCTCGTGAGACTCCAGTTTCGGTCAATCGTGCTTGTCAGCCTTCATCACCACTGCTTTGGCGACCCGGCTGAACGAATGCAGTGACGCGACTTGTGTAGCGAGGAGTTTTCCGCAGTGGAACCTGTCAAGTTCAGTCTATGAATAAAAAGTTTTTGGTAAAAGCCTAGACAAAAGGTGCCTAATAGCATAAGGGAGACTAATCGGGTAGCGAATCCCATCCCTCGACGTGGGATTATGTTCAAGCGCACAACATCGCCCAGAAGCTTATAGCCGGGCGAAGCGGTCCAATTGAAGCAGATTCACTGGCATCGGTTCCTTCCATCAAAGCTGAAAAGAGCATCTTCTTGGAATCCCATTCAGTCAAACAGCTCTCTGTGAGCTGCCTGTGATACGGGAAAGAAAGCTTCATCGAGTAGTCTGTTTGGGACATTGTTCGCTAGATCTGATATGGCTCGTTCTCTTCTTGGTGGAAAAAAAAGCAGTAGGGAAGAGAGATGAATTTAACTGGAAGCAATGCCATCCTGTCTGTGAGTTAGCCATTGAACTCGAAATTGGCAGCTAGATAGCTATTTTCAGCTATAGAACTTTAATGGCTGTCTAGCTTATAAGCTGTATAGCTAATTATATAGTATAGCTAGCTATAGAGAGGCTAGAGATAAGAATATAAATAAGGGTACCTGATCTTGCTTCAAAGCAGCTTTCTTAGCAGAACTTCCAGATACAGTGAAATCTAGTTTAGTTGATCTGTTACAACAGATCCATTGTCTTGGTCTTAGTATGAAGACAAACAGTTTACAGATCAATCTAGATAAGCTATCAATAATATATACTATAAAGATCTAATAGATCACTCTCCCTTTCGAGCATTCCTTTTCTACGAGACATTTCAATCGTTCAACTTGCATATATGCCATTTTCTTTTACTATTCTCCCTGTCCATTCAGGAAGTTCGGGTTCAGTTACTTTCCGTTCATTCAATCTCTGTCTGTCTTGCGAAATCAAGAGGAAAGTCATTCTAAAGTTGCTTTAGCAGCTCCGGTAAAGGCGTATAAGCAGGAAAGAGAGCAGCTGATTCAAAAGAAAGAGGATCAGACTGACCGGGCAGAGAAGAGGGAACCTCTTTTCTTTTTCGGGTACATAATTGCCTATAATTACCTAAACTATCTTTCCTTGCCAGTGTAGTAAGATTGATGGATTGCCGGTTAGGTAGATAAAGTGAAGGCTCATTCACAGGTACCAAAGAGCCAAGCCGGTCAGATCCAACCTTCCCAGAAGCACTAGCTAGGCAATTTCCACTTCTTGGAGAAATACTAGATGTTTGTTTTTCTTCATCATATCAGTCCTTTCTTGTCTCTGTTCACTCTCTTCGTGAACCTCTGAGTTCAAAAGAAGCAGTTTTTGATCCTCATTGGCGACAGGCCATGGAAGAAGAAATCCAAGCGCTGAGGCAACTGCAATAAAGAACAGAGTGTTGAATAGAAAATAGATCAGCAAAGGGGGGGGGAAGGGTATTGAGATTGGAATCCACAATAGCATCAGCCCTTTCTTAAGCATATACGCGGCTAGCATCTCATTCACTCAGCGATCTTCTATCGCTTCGTTCTTCCCGTTGTCGCTCAGGAGAGCTCTTTCAGGAGCGGATTGTCTCTTCACTCGTTGTGGAGCGGGGGTTGCAGTCTACCTCCTATATCGCTAGTTTTATGGTAGTGACTCGGGGTGCTGGATGCGTGTTCAATGCTGCTCTATTGTCCCCTTAGATGCCTTTCTCCCGGGAGCTTGAGATGAAAGAAGAGAAAACACCTACGGCTACATGCCTATTAAGAGCTATACCACGAGTCGAGCTAACTGCATCGGAAGAGGGGACTTCCCTTTATGTTGATTGATCCCGTTTTCAATCGAATCCTATTCTCAACCTCGAGTCAGGAGTTGTTGCCCTAATGTCAGTTCCTTCGCTAGCCTAGTGAAGAGTTAGCCTAGAAAGGCTTTGAGAGCAAGTCAAGCATTCCAATCCCAGCGGATGAGTCAATAGCTATTGAATATAGGATTGGAAAAGCTTAAAGAAAATAGACAGCCCTTTAGAGATAGGAGCGGCACCGGACTAGTTCTACTTAAGCCATTCCATATCCGGCGGATTTTTCCGATGATTCAAAGGCGGATCACTCATCCGCGGATGCCTAGATTCCGGAACTAAAGACTTTCCACTAAATTCATTCTTTTTTCGAACGAGTCAAGCTCGCCTCTTCATCCCAAAATGAGGCCTTTTCGGAATGCCATGAATCAGACCTGCTTTCTAACGATAGGTTACAATCCGCAGCTACCCCCCTATTATAGAATCTTTTCAAGATGGCCTTCAGCTTAGAAAAAAAAATGGCCTTGTAATGCGTTTCACTCATATGAGATCGGTATGTTACCCCCTTTTTTCCCTCAGGGGATATAGAAAGAAAGGTCGTTCCTTATTCCATTCCTTCCTATAGTCAGGAATGGCGGGACGATTAAGAAATTTCATATAGTGAAGAGACCATTATAGAACGTGGCCTCTAAGGCACGAATGAAAAAGGAAAGAATCTCCCACTCCATCCCCCACTCCTTTGTTCTCATAAAACTGAGACAAACCCCTTAGAATTGAATAGAGTTACATCCCGAATCCCGAGAAGAGCACGGCGCCTTGGGGAAGACTAAGAAAAGAAAGCGGCCCCGTGCTTTTTACAAAATGGCTAAATTGGTTGGTAACGCAATGCTTCCTTTTATGGCACAAGTCACAAATAAACTCATTGCTAGACATGAGTGCGGGATCCCAGTATCAAACGAGCAGCAAGACCGGAGACCTCCGAGTATGAGTCGAACCATGCCCCCAGCAAGAGTAGCCGTCCCCAAAAGTAGTGCTAAATTGCCCACGCTAACCTCAGGAAAGGGGGCGAGTCCTGCGCTAGAAGAAGAATTAATGAAGCACCCCGGGCGCCATCTCGTCCCCCAACCCAAAACAACCCTATTTATCAAACTAAGTCAAACCTGTCCTAGGCAACTCGCTCAAAGCCGAAGCAGACATGGGATGTTCCACCCAAAGCTAATCTCACCTGCCCCAGTAGCCTTACTGGTTTAGAATCCTCAAGTCATGAAGACTCAACTAAGGCAACTCAGTCGGGCAACTCCTGTTCCAGTTCTCCAGGCTGCGTAATCAGCTTTTTGCCCGGTCTGGAGAAAGAGTGCAGTCCAGGAAGCCAGGTCCAGAATCTCCTCCTTTCCTTCTGAGGTCAAGAAAACAGGTAGGCTTGTGGAAATTCCGAGTGCTCCAGTGCGTAGCGAAATCAAGCCTTTCAGTCAGCCCGCTTTCTCTGTCAATCTTGGTGCGAAGCCAAAGCTAGAGCCAGCAATGAGGATTTGAGCTAGTTTTATAAATGGGGCTAGGCCGAACCTCTATTATATTATACTACCCCTCCAGCTCACTTGCGACCTTTTCTTGAGTCATCAGTTACAGGGACAGAAAGCGTAGCAGATGAAAGCGATTCCCCGACTAGGCACTCAACCAATGCAGGAATGCCCAATAACTTGAATGGATTGATAGACTGGACTCTTGCCTTCCGACTGAACTGATAGAAGTTGGCTTGAGCTTTAATGAGCGTATCTTCCAAAAAAGGTGCCCTAGTCGCCTCGGTGGAATGCATTGAAGAAAGGAATCCACTCTCAACCCTTTCATTTTATTTAATAGAATGGTAAGCCGGTCTTATTCTTTTAGTATAGTAAACTACTGCAGCTCTAACTCAAGGAGGAAAAAGTGTTGCATCTCGCCCAACTCCTACAAAGCCCACCCCCGCAGGAGAATAGGAAGTTATCAGCACCGATGTTACTAACCTTATGCTTCGCCAATCTTTATATGCCACGGGGAATCGATCGGTTGAATCCGTTGCAAGCCTATCTTCCGAACCCCCCAATCATAGTAGGAAACTAAAGGAGCTACTAAGTGAGGAAGCCCGATTTCGAGAGGACTAGAGAGCACTAACTCGGAGATAAATCATTCAATAGCGGATAAGAATCGGGTTCATAGAATGGATCAGTTGCCCCATAAAGAGGTGCCTAAACGGGACTAGGGTTCTTATGAGCAAGTATTGCAGACTGACAGTTTTAAATTCAAGGTAAGCAAAGAATAGGAGGTCGACTGATCGACAGAGGACTTAAGTCCATGAGTTGGATGCCCTGCCGCGGAGGACTGCTTTCAATCAAAAGGAGATGAGAGATAAGCGACTTGCCTTCCTCAGGATTAGCCATATTGGAGCCCGGGAATTGGAGTGTGAAGGGGGGCATAGCGAGTAGTTTCAGTGGAAGTGGAAGCAGCAGTAAAACCAAAACTAAAAACTAAAATGGATCGTCATCACAAGTATAAAGAAAGTTAGCTGAAGGGTTACCTATAACGAGGAAAGCGAAGGGGCTGACTACCGGTGGCACCATCTTCGATACCCTTTTCATGTAAGGGTAGGTCCGAAGGGTCTAAGAAAAGGTAGCGCTATACTCTGTGTTGAAGTGCCATCTGAGTACTGATATTCAGCCCCTCATTGGGGTAACCACCACTGGTAGCCCTCCGGTTCCTTAAACATATAAAGAAGGGGTTTCCTTAGCAAAAGAAGGTAACCATATTAAAAAAATAGCAATAGAGCATGAGCTTTCAACATGGAGTGGAGACTCCATAACGTACACAAGGAGTAACTGATCTATGAATATCGTCCTAATTCAGGTCTTGTTCCGCACTTAAATGGATAACTCAAACCCTTACCTTGACCAGTTTGTAGTGGAAAACCTCGATGACATAATCGTTTATAGTCACTCACTGGAGGTTTGGAACCCTGAGTACAGTGTTCCGGGTGTAGCAGGAAAAGAAGCTGTACGTGAAACGGTGCTCAGACGAAAGTGCTATTTCTTGGCCATTGGATCAGCAAGGGTGTGATTCAGATGGATCAAGAGAAGATCAGGTCTGTTGTGGACTGGGAAGTGCCGAAGAAGGAGAGAGCAGGCAGCAGTGGTGAAGCCGGATGCTCGAAGCCATTTTAGATACGGCAAGACAGCTCAGGAGGAGTAGAAAGTTGCCACAACCTAGGGGGGGGTTGTTATAGGAAGCCAAAAAACGTGAGCCAACGTCAGCAGAAAGGAGGAGGAGACGGAAGGCTGTATTCCGAATCTATGTCGGAATTGGCCAGTGCAAAGAGGCTCATTGATGCTGGGAGTTCGGATAACATAGCGTCCACGGAGATGGTGGATCGGTTGGGGCTGAAGCCCTTTTAAGTAAGGGCCTCATCCAGATCCCTATCGAATCAGACCAAAAAAGGCATGAGTAGTGGGCCCTATGTTGAGTAAGGGGTTGAGGAAGGAAGGGAAGGTGGAAAGGCTGTTTGCCGGGGTTGGGACTCCACTTCTACTTCTTCGCCAGATATATCGCGATCTGCGACAGGCAGATCACTTCACCATTCGGCCCATCAAGAGAGTCATATCCTGCCACCAAAGCTATCAGGGTTTTCTCGCCTCCCTCATCCGAAGGCATCGTAACATATGTATCAACGATTCCATAAAAGGAGAGGAAATAGACTGATTAAGGTCGCTTTCCTGACCCGGGCTTTCACCCTTTTCAGCCTAGAAGGAAGAGCTAACCAGACTAATGACCGTGAGTGCGCTTCGTGTAGGGTAATAGCGGCAACCTGGTCCATGAAATCTAGCCTTCGCCATTACAAGCCGGGATGAGACTGCCGTGCTGATCCTCTAAGAAAAGTTAAGTTCTGCAGAGTCACAAAGATCTTGATCCCCAAAAAGACTAATTCAGTCTATTTGGCCACTATTCCTACTGCCTGCTACTACTACAGCTACTGCTTTAAGGAATTCGTTCGGTTTCAAACTTGTTGCCAAGCAAGGCAAATCGCCAATAGATTTGCCGATCCAACTACGGACAAAACACCACGCCCACAGGCTCGGCCGAACCGAGCCGCCCAGGCCAGCAGGCCTTACCAGTTACGGAAACGGTTCCATAGGCGAGCGAAGACATCCCTAATAGAAAGAAAAGAAAGAAGACGGTCATGATAGATTGGTGGCGGAATGAGGAAGAAATTGATTGACTCAAATTCCCCGCCCTTCCTAACGAGACCAACTCGTGTGTAAACGACCATCTCGAAGGCGGGCCAGCAAGCCGGTTACAGTGGGAGAGCAAAGCAGACCAACTAACGAAACAATCCATACGGAGAGAGCGAAGCAGGCTACCTGACCAAAACAAACAGAGCTTCCCTAACCAGAAAGAAGATCGAGGCAGGCGTATACAGCTTTGCATCAACGGGAAGAACGACACACCATAATCTCGCTTTAACAGGACAGTTAGTCCTGCCTTGCTTTAATAGGACTCAACATAACGAAAAAGGCTTAGGAGGCAAAATTCCTCCTTTCTTCTACCTCACTCCTTTTTTACATATCTCACTTTTCGCGCGATTGCTTAGCTTTCTAGCTAGCTTTCTATCTATCTATAGATTACTTTACCTCTGTTCCTATTATATTGTTCTCCCTCCCTTCTATCCCTTTCTTTCTGCTTTCACCCTAGGGAAAAATGAAAGCTTCAAGCCAAAGATGCTACTGCTGCTAAATCAGCCAATGGAATGCAACCTTACCAGGCCGGTTTTCAATCTTCCAAGACAGAGAAAGAGAGAATAATATCGAATGCCATCACTTACTCACTTACGGAAAGAGAGAAGACAGTGGGACCATTCGAAGAAAGGGGAGAAGGACCACTTAGCAAGCTATCAGGCTGATTGCATTGTTTAAGTGAACGTGAACTAGACTTCGACGGAGCGGGTAAGCAAGCTACGCACCTTCTTTGACTTAAAGCCAAGTAAAGTAAGGCAAGTTGCTCTTCTTGAATGAAAGAAAGGGTAGGAAGAGAATAGAAGAGAATGAGAGACTGAACACAAAGGCAATCTAGACCAAGAGGCTGGACCAAGAAGCTCGTGCCAGAAGTGCCGCCCAATAGCCAGTTGCCTGGCTTAGATTCCAGAATAGGCACTCTGAAATCTAGACCTTTCTCTGCTATGAGATCATACAGTTTCCACAGCAGTCCAAAACGGACTAGCTCAGGATCAACTGAAGTGACTCGCCAATCGCGATTAACGACTGGAGCATCGAAGAAGTCTTGGTCTTGGATGGTAACCGTCGGACTCCATGCAATCACGTAGTACCATCGACAGTAGGTGAGCCATTGTCTGACCCATGATCGAAGAAGAGTTCTTGAAAGAACATCTTCAGTGCTTCCCTTAATAACTTCACTAGGAAGCACCTTGAGTTCCTTAGGGAACATCTCCTTCCTCAAATAATCTATGAGCACACCGCGAAGGTATGGATTCAAAGGTCGGCCTACAGGTATCACTTCTTTTAGGTATTCTTCCTAGCAGCGTATATGCGACTGATTCTATTTCTAATGCTTCGTTCGGTTATGTCCTGTCCAGTCAATTCTAGTCGTTCGTTAATCGGATGAAGGACCGAAACCTGCGGTACCCGGATCTGGTGATCAACTCATTGCTTTGATTCCCATTCCAGTCTATCTGGCTTTCAGCGCCAACTCTCGTTGCCAGCTGGTTGAATGGATCATAGAAGGTACAAGATGTGCTTCCATTCCTTTACTTATTTCTGTGCTTTTAGCAGCTTCTGTGCTTATTTACCAATCTGTGCTTGTTTAGCGGGCTGCTGTCATTATTTATGTAAAAAAAAGTGTGTGTTGTAAGATGTTTTAATAAACAATTTTTAATTTTAAAAGAAGATCGTGTAATACAAATTAAAAGAAGAGTTAGGAATGGTACATATGTTTTGTCTCCGCTTATAGCTCGTGCCCTCACCAAGAGTAGCCCTGAAGAAGAAATGGGATATTTACACATCATCCATTTAGCGGATTTACCAAATATAGTTCTTGGGATAAGACCCAATGTGGATGACAGCCTTGTCTTAATGTCGCTCGCGCGTATGCTAAACCAATCCTTTCTGCGCGCAGGTATTTTCTCGGATAAATCCTTTGGTTTTCGCACAGATCACAGGGAGTTTTATAAATCAGTTTTGAGAAAAAATAAAGTAGATTATCTTATTAAAATTTATTTCACAAGATCATTGATGACCATCTCTCGCACTACTCTATTGATGAAGCTTTCTTCAATAGTTATAGATAGTGACGTTATGGAATTAATTGTAGCATTTCTGTACTCGCCTATCTTGGATCCAAAAGGTATCCCGCCTTCAGGACTTTTAACAAGCGTACTACTCAATTTCGCATTGACCGAGTTCGATATGGAGTTTCCAAAGGTATTCCCTGGTGGACTATATTATAACAAACAGGTATATAAATTAAATTCTTGTCTCGTGCCCTTGCCACTGTTCAATTGAAAAGTTGTATACTTGTTGTTATTTATTCTCTTCAGATAAAGCTTTTGAGTGTCTGAGTAGACTCAATTTATCTGGTAATATCATCACTATGGGACCGGGGTGCGATCCTGTCCCCTGTTACGGCGGTATGATTTGTCTCAGAGATGACGGTGAAATTAGTATTTCTTTAAATAATAAGGAAAAAGAAGATATGTTTAAATTATTTTTACAATTAACAAATGGTACGTCTTTAGTTAGAAAACTTCAATATTTTCATCAGGACCCCGGTAGTAGTGACATTAATTCGATAAATCTGGCTAATCGCGAAGGTTCGGGACCTCCGGCGTGGTTTCGCCTTATAGCGCCAGATATAGTTTCATCCTTGACGACTCCTACAATCTATCCACATAACCTGCCGAACAAAGTGGATAATATTAAGCGCGTTGTATCAATGGGAAAAGATCGTATTGAATTTAGCTATCCAAAGTAAGGGCGGCGGGTGGTCTGCTGTATATTTGTTTGCGCATTGGAGTCCCTTGACAGCATGGAATCTGCTACCTGTAAAAGTCTTAGAAGGACGGACGCCATTACTTCGATCTCCAGATAGAATGGCAGGGTTGGCTGATATAACTCGGGAAGCATCTCCTCGGATAAAGTCCTTTGAGTTGAGGTATGCGATCCGCTATTCCTACTTCAAGGACATGCGTTTTATCTTGTTAGTGTGTTCTTTGCTGGGAGTAACCCTATGGTGGAGCCTTGCCCCAGAACGTTTGCTTCTTCATCCGGCAGTCCTATCCTCGCCTGACCTTAACTTGTTTTACCGGGTTGCTCGAGATACATTTATTGATAATGTCTGTAGTAGTCACCCTCATATTATATTATGCATCCATGTGATTGTGGCGAGCCATTGAATAATAGTGCGAGAGCTCTTTTGAGCCAACCGTACTTTGATCCACTAGATATAGACAACTCAAGCAGGAAAGCGAAGATCGCATCGATCGCCTTCTTAATAGCCTACGTAGTCTTAACTCTAGCCCTTGCTGAATCAGTTTCGGAGAACGGAGTCTACGTTGACATGACTTCGCCTTGAACACGCTTAGGTTTTCTTCTTAATCTCTATTTTGTTGGTTCTTCTTGCTCAGAGCATGCTCTACTTGAGCCCCGATGCTATTGTTAATTTGAATTGCAGCCCTAGTGTGTATATACAATCTTTGAAAGAAAATGAAAATAGGAAGAATCACGCTTCCAGGTCAGTTCGTACTTATAAATAATATTGCCATGATAAATTCCGTTATATCCCTATATAATTCTTCTAATGTTATAAGCACTAAAAAAAATAGTGCTGTTTTCAAACAATCTCCTATTTATTCTAAAAAATCTTCTATTTGTCAGAAAATCTTTCAAGTGGGAGGCTGCTCTCGGCTGCCAATGAGGGGTCAAGAGGTCTTGCATCCCCTTCACCCTATTCGGGGTCTGCTCTCACCCCTAAAACTTCCGTCAAGTGGCTGTTTGGCCCCCTTCTTATTCGGCCTCGGTCGAACCCCCTGCAAGGTTCGAGCCGGGTGAGTGTAGTTCACCAGAAACGAGATGATGCCAAATATATCGCGATCAGATCTCGCTTATCTATGATGGAACCTAGTTATATATGCATAGTACATCTTACTTCTATTGTGATCCCTACATTCCTTATGCCCTTGTTGATTGGCTATGGGATTAGGGACTTCAACTTGAACCTTATATCAGATGCCTGTCGCTCACTGACTACCTTGGAAATGCCGTTCTATAAGAATAGTAGCGGTAAGTGGAAAGATATTATCGAATCGAGCTGCTGCTTTGAGGGGTACCTAGCGTCGCAAGTCCTCATGGATGATGCTGAAATAAGCTCCGGTGATGAAAATCAATCTCTGGCTAGTCTGCCGGAAGATAAAAGTCCCGAAAAAATAGCTATATGGATAGCTAGCATATTGCTTGCAGTCTCAATCACTACATTTCGGGTGGCGGTCGCCTATGACTCTGGAAATTATAGATAGAATGAATTCATTCCAAGACATCCCTCCCGTCATTAGTGATCCTCCCATTAAATATCTATTTCTATTTTTATTTTTCGTCACTCTATTTATACTTTTTCATTTGACTTTATGGCTTTATGTTTATGTTTGTATTTGATTTCGGTTTGTATTTTTATTTTATTTTGGGTCTCCCTCGCAACTCTACTAAGAGTTTAATATAATGAAGACAAGTCTTCAAGTGAGATGATGAGAGTTAGTAGATTTCGAATAGACACTGTCATATTCTTACATCTAAAGCGTTTAGCAAATGAAGTAAGAAAGTTATTACCACCTAGCCTGATAGCACGAAGAAAAAGCTCTTACAATAGCTCGTCGTTCAGCAAGATCTCTGTCTATTCAACTCCTTCTCATTTTGCTGTCTTTCCTTACCATTTCTTTGGTTCATTATTTGACTGCTCCAGCTTCTCTGATGAAGCGAAAAATCTATTGTAAAGAGTTGGTGGAAATGGCACTTTTCTTTCTTGCCTTATCTTCCAACACTCCTGTCCTGGAGCAAGCTTAGCCATCCTTGTGGCAGGAGCCCTACAGGTCACTTGAAAGCTGACTACTGGCAGTGAAATTTCATATAAAGACGGCTGACATCAAAATAACGATTGGGGACAGTGGGCAGTTTAGCTATAGCAGACTTTTTTTTCTTCTCCTATCTATATTATATAAGTAGAAGTAGAACCCCGCTCTTAGAGGTTCTATTGATCAAAGCGTGACACAAAACTAAAGGATGACGTTATGTCTCGTCAATTCCAAGCAAAACTTCTTCAAAAAAGAGGTTGTTATTTCACTCCATTGCCTTAAGGCTATTCCCTCACTTTCTCACTAAGAGGACCAGCTAATGAATTCCTATCTTTCTTCCGCTCGGCGACAATGAAGGAGACATCAGACTTGTCAGTCATCCAATTAGTAAAAAGCATCCCATCGGGAGACAGAGACAGATTTCGTTCCGTTCCACTACTCGGTGAAATAATTCTTTTCATTGAAGTAGATCCTTCGTTGAAGCGACAGAAGTAGTCTCAGATACTGGTTCAGCAAAAGAAGTTGTCGTAGGCGATGCGGCGATACTCACCTCAGCCTCTCTGGCGGCATTAGTTACCAGATTCATTCAGTAAAAGCCTTAGGATAAGGAATTAAAGATCGGCGACATCTTCCTCCTCAAGGCTTCCTTAGCTACACTACAGGATCCCTATTCTAAACCTAGGTGGGTTCGGCCTTATCCTGATCGTACTCCTCTTCCTAGTTCCCTGACTATTATGGTAAGGTAAAACTCCTTTATTTATAGGATCACTCTGACTCTTCTGCTTACCACTGAAAAAGTCACGAATGCGCCACGCTTCCAGCTACGAAATGAAAGCAATCAGGGCCGGTGCCACCCACTATTAGAGTTAGACTAGGAAATTTCCCCTCGCCTCTGGTTCTTCTATAAGTCTAAGTTAACTCTTATATAAATAAGCGGGTAACTTTCAGTCTTTAAGCTTCGAAGCTAAAATGGTGGAAGCAGCCCTTTCTTAAACCCTTCAACCACTCTGCCTTTTCATTTACATAAAGCATAAAGGAAAGACCTAAAATAAAGACTAGTGGCATCTTTCTCTGATAGTTTTCACTCTTCTACTGAAGCTCCTAGGTAGCCCTCTCCTTCTTCTTTTTCAGCCCGTTGGGCAATATAAAATAAATAAAGACCCAGTTTCGGCCTTACGAGTGAGCCTTAACTACATGATAAGCAATCGCATTCTCTGTGAAAAAAAACGGTGACTGCTTTTTACGGGGCTCCCTTCTTCTCTCCTTTCTCTCCCCTTAGAGTTGAGTGCCATCTAGGATGTAGACTAGGAGACTCGAGTCGAGACTTTCTTCGAAGTATAGTCAAACCTGATGCATGGGGCAGGTGGAAAAAAGGTTAAGGCCCCTCCTCCCCGGTCGCATATTAGCCATCGCACCCGGCAAGAACAAGACCAAACGAGACTTCATCGTATAGGCAGAATCTCGCGACATCGGAAATGGGGGACTTCAAGCATTCCCTCTTGAATAATTTGTTAAAGGGACAAATCCAGTGACTTTTCAACTTCTAAAGGCAAACCTCGAATCAAAACCTTTCCTTTCTACGCTTTCTTTTCTTATTCAAGAAAACTATGAAAGAAGTAGTCCCTTCCGGAAAGAAAAGGGCAAGTTTACTCCAACTGACTGATCGACCAGCCCTCTCTTGGAAGGAGATGAGGCTTACTTTGCCCAAGATGCTTTTATCCATTGCGATAAGTTCCTTCTACCTCTTTAGCTAGCCCTTCCCGCCGTATCTCTTCCATCCCGCGGTTAAGCTCTCGGCCTGGACCTTGCTGACCTTTCTCCCTACAGCGCTTTCCTAAGCTCTATCAAGCCCGGATCTCCCGACCCCCCGCCGCTTGCTAATCTAGCTCCTGACTTCTCTTTGCCTTCATCAGTCTCAATCTCAGAGAAGTGCTTTCGTACCTTCTGGAAAGACTGTCATTAGACTATTGAATTTAGAGTAGACCTTAAAGCCAAAGCCATTCATATATGGATTCGAATGCTACTCGACTAAAATATATTGACTAGTGAAGGAGGAAGGGCTTTAGAATTCTCTCTCTTGAGAGGGCTTCTCACTCATATCGGAGCAAGGTTTTCCAAATCCTGCTGAGACTGAGACCGCGTAAAGCAATACCACATTCTCACCGGCAGACACCGATGTAGGGCTTCGTTCTTCTCTTGTTCCTGTTTCCATACGGTAAAGATCGGCCGATCGGTCTTTCTTTCTTCTGTTTTCTCTTCTTTCTGTTGTTCCTCATTCGAGGGGTTAGTTGTCTTATTACTAAGCTTCCGGGATTTCAACAATGCTGCTTGAACCCGGACGGCTGAGTCGAGTTGATCTAACAGGGTTGCTACACGGAATGCTGAGTCCACCTTCAGTGAGTGAAAGACCATACTGAGTACATTAAGAATGATAGCCTCCAATGTATACTGATCAAAGTAATATAGCAATTCTAAATCATCCTGGGATTGAAGACAGTTCTTAAGATAGTCCTTAGCTGATGGCTTATCTTTACGAATCAATCTTTTTATCAAGTTCGGTATGGTATGATATATACATGTATCATCAAACTTCATTGTAAGATCTTCAATTTTGTGTTGTAGTTCAACCTCATTGTTGCTGAGGAAGACGACCTATTGCTTGCCTTTCTCTCATGCAACAATTTGATGACTTGATCTTGATATTGAGAAGTATTTGATCCTTCACCATCCGACGGGATACTCCTTAACTTTTCATACAGTTTAATAAAGAACTCGTCTATTGCTGAAAGTTCACTTCAATAAGACTGTGAAAGGCTTCTCGCCTAGAAGCTAGAAGGAATCAGTCTGAAAGGGGGGCGAAGTGACGTCAACAAAGTTACGCCCAGATCGGGGCTTTTAGTAAGAACGGAAGTACGAAGGACTGTCGAAGGACGAATCTTCTTCTTTCCAAGAGTGCTTAATAGCCGGTTTAGAGCCATGGCAGATGTGTCAATCTCTAACCTGGTTGGCGAAAGGCTGAACTCGACCAAGTATTCGTATTGGTCGATATGCACAACGTCCTGTCCTATTTGAGGGTGCATGATTTTTGGGAAGTCACGGGTGTCACATAAACAGTTTCCCCTAGACGGCCAGATTGGAGACCAGCGTGGAACCAGAAGGCTGAGCGAGCCTTATAAGTCCTAAAGATGACCGTGACGAATAAGAGGCTCGGTCATATCAAGGACGCGAAATCGCCGAGTCAGGCATGGAATGCGCTGGCAATCTTGTTCAATCAATCAGGCGATTGAAACTGAAACGAAGCTGTCGCTATTGGGGAAGCGGCTAGCGTAGTCAAAAGGCAATATGTCAATCGCAGCATACTTCGGGAGAGTGCAGGAGCTGTGCTTTCAGTGTGAGCAGCTGGACGGAAAAAGCAAGTATTCTTAGTCCAAGAGGGTACGCATCATCCTCAACGGAGTCAGGCCTTAATACGACAATGTGCGTGCTTTGCTTCAATTCAAGCACGTGACGTTCCAGCATCCCTGTCGCTCGTTTTCAATATGTAGAAGAATGAGGATAATCTGCTGAGAATGAGAGGGATTCGGCTACGAAGTGACGTGGGGCCGTCATCACGAGACCAGGCCATGTTATCGTCTTCAGGTTCAGGTAAGAAGGAAAGAGGAAAATGACATAAGAATAATAAAGGGAAATCTGTCAAGAAAGGCGACAACCTGCACGGGAGTGGCGCTGGAAACCACAGAAGCGGTGGATACCAGCAACAGCGCCAGATGCCAAAGTCGCAACCAAGGAAGAGCGGAGCATGCTCCAAGAGTTAGCATTACCTTTGCTTTTTTTCTTCTTTTTTTTTATTGTTGAGAGAATCTCTGCCAACTCAACTCTTCTTCTTCTTCTCGAGAGATGGGATTTGGGATTTCTTGATTCAGGGGAAATACACTTATTAGAGAATTCCTTTGGTATGAAACAACAGTTCAAACTGTCTAGGATGTTAAAGTGATAGACATTCAATCAACGGATTGAATAATCCTAGTAAAATCTTGTCTGACTTCTACTTCTTTTCTTTGATTACTCTACGCTACGATATTTATTATAAGTATAAGCAAAGGAATAACTGCAGCCCAATTTACGAGTGAGCTTGGATAGTGAGCCTAAGCCTATTCTTCCCATCGAGAAAGTGAGAAGAAAAGCAGAGCTTTTTCGTAAAAATAATGGACTTTTTTGGGCTATCAAAATAGCTTATGAGTGCACAAGATATGCCAACAGCTCATTCAATAGCAATTTCAGCCCATTCTGTCCGTGGATGGAGTAAGTAGTCAGGAAAGCTAGTACCGTAAGGAATTGATCCGATCAGATCTGCAGGTTAATTACCGGGTAACTTTATATTTCCTATATAATAATATTGCTCTTAGCTTTATCGCCACCGCACCTCCCACTTATTAGATCGTTACTACGGAATGCTTTCTTTAGAAAGTTCTCTGCGTCATCCTTGTCCCTCAAAGGAAGCATCCAATCCGGTACAGAAGGGAAAGTCTAATGAGATCAACGGTCTTTGTCCTTTCTCTATAACTATAAAGAAATAACAAGTTCTTCCTTAAATAACATACCAACCGGACTCACCTAACGAAATGCCCAGTTAGAGTAGGGAGAGGATCAAAGCAAACTAAGCTAAACAGTGGTTGCCCCCTCCTAAAAAAGTCAAAGAGTAACAGAGTAAAAGTCAAGCATTCCAATGGGTTGGCTTCTAGAGACAGAGTGACCATTGAGAGTTGCCTACCTTCGGATCACTGAACTGACTTGACGAGATGGGTTTGCCTTTCATCTACGATATGCGAGTTCCTTCTTTCTTTTTCTTTTTTTTTTCTTTTTCCGGTATGTAGCTCCGCGAGCTAGGAGCGAGAGAACATTAATCCTAATCTCATGAAATTTTTACTATTATTATTATTATATTAGATTGAGTACTCCCCCCTTATCCTTTCTATATCATGGGTCATTCTATATGCGATATCCGTTTATATTTTTGGTAACCCAATGGATGTCGCACTCTGCTTAACGACCAGTCTCCAGAATTTCTTCGAGGTAACGTAGTTGATACTATCGAACTTTCTGTAGGAGTCCTTGGCGAAAGCCCGCCAATGGGGCACAGTTGGGAGGAGCTGGCCCAAGAGATGCACAGGGGCTCCGAGGACAAGGAGTTGCTCTGTTTTCTGATCAAAGTGGATAGGGGCAAGCCAGTGACCCAGTATGCCCTTAATAGAATTATGAAGTGGAAGTTTCCTGGTCGCCCTAACCCGGTCTGTCCCTGGACTACTCCGGGTGTGGAATGACCCATAAGGTGCGCTTGATCTGGACTGGATTGGGTATTTAGAAGAACGCTTGAAATTTTCGTTAAATCAATTTCCATTCTTTATTACTATGTACAAGGAAATCCATATTTAATATTTGTTTGTGTAGAATGGTAAGATAAAGAAAGGAAAGAATGAATGCTAACAGAAGAACATAACGGATCCAATACCAAGTCTTACCAATTTCTATCGAGAAAGAAAGAAATCTCCACTGGAGCGGGAATAGCAATCAAAGTCACCGTCAACAGGCTCTCCTACAATCGCAGGGGCGTAGCGAAGTACCTCATTGGCCTTTCTTGCAAGAGATGGGCATAGTTACGCCGAATCTTCTCCTTGATAAAGCAGTATGGGATTCTCAAGCTCTATGCCATCCTCGTCTACTAGATAATGCTCCTGCTTCGGAATTTACTTAAAAAACTTAAGCTCCGGTGGCGGAACCGGTTGAAATGGAATCATTCCTCCTGTAACCAAAATGGTACCTCGAAGACCTGGAAGCACACATTCAACCGGAACATCCACTGATCGATAAGACCTCCCAACAACCCATAGAATACGCCTTGAAATTGGCTTAGAACTAAAACCGCCCCCATTAGACACTCGGTAAACGGCCTACAACAAAAGAAGCTGTCAGTAGAACTAGAAATAACACGCCACTTAGACCTGCTAGGCGTCGAGGTTTTTTTCCAGGCGTGTGGGTAACACCCACAACTGCGGACTGCCTAAGTCCGTGGTCCAAAGAGGCGGACCATCGGTTGAGGTGTGGGACCGACGTGGGTCGGGATCCCAGGTTCTTCACCTTGATATGATGAATTTAACCTCACTCTTGCCCTGCTACTTGTTGGGTAGTTTAGCAAGAGCTCTTCGGTAGTTACCTGAGGGTGCTCCCCTATGGGTCCCCCAAGAGGAGACTCATGTAGGTGAGGCTGAGCACTGCTGGCCTTTGGCCGGTGAGGGATGAAGGTGTGTCCCCTCTGACCACCCGGGTCACATAGTCAGACCCTGAGTGATAGAGGTGTGGTTGACACTGGTTCCCACAGGCGCTTTTAAGCCCTCGTGTAGCTCTAAAAGTAAAAGTGACCTAACTGATAATAGTATCCCCCTTGGCTGGAGATCAAGTGGCTTAGCACTTTCTTTATCTGCCGATAGGTTTTTTTGCTATCGAAAGACAATGGCCTGGAAACTATTGGCTCGAGTGGAAGGCTCCTATGTAACCTTACTATAGACCCTATCTATTAGCGACTAGAGGCCGAGGGCGAAGGTCTTAGATTAGATTAGATTGTCACTAGATCAGCTGTTCCAAAAGATTGGCTACTATCAGAAAATAGGACGATAGATGAAAGAGCCGACCATCATCGATCAAGTAAATTGATCTCCTTCTACATTCGAATCCACCCCTAAGCTTATCTTCCTACAGATAGTGGCGCCCGGGACTTCTTTGTCTTGGTTAATAAGCAAGAATGGGACTTAGTATGACTCTTAACTGAGTGAGAGAATGGCCCTCTTCTAAGTTATCTCCTTTATTTTAAATAGGATGTAATCCGCCAGAATAAATGGAATGAATGCGTATCCAACCCGCTGGTTGGGCGCTCCGGGTCCCTCGATAGGATCCACTAGGTCTGAGTTTAGGTTCTCTATATAGAGTGAAAAGCTGCTTCCTAAGCTTCTGTCTTCGCCCTTTTCTTCAGTATGGGCTTTATTATATACTTTAGAACAATCTAAGTTGAAGACGCTTACAAGGAGCCCCACCACCTATGCCTAGTGCTTGAGATCATGTGCCTTAGATCGTCTGAAGGGAACCCCAATAGAGAGAAGGGTAGGCCGATGTGTCCTACTCAATACAAAACACTCGTTTGATTACAGACAGGGAAGATAAAGGAAACATGCGATCACAGGGGTGAAAGACTGGGATTATTGGACTTATTAGGAAGCCAAGAGATCTGTGCCAGAGCTATCATTATGTGGGAAAGAAACTCCTTCATCATCCAATAGCATTTTTTTCATAAGGATGAATGAAAGGGAGATTTAAGGGCTCGCCCTAGAGGGAGCACAATGCGCTACATCCGCTCTATCATAGCGTTGCCGGTACCATCTTTCACCACCCAGTGTATTGTGTACTACCGACCCGATGTATTCAATATAAGGGGCAAAAACCTTGGTTCATCTTTTGCTTCGCTGAGCTGAATCCCCTTTTTTATTCTCAGCAATCCGAAAGCTGTAGCAAAGTAGTGCTTCAGGAAAAGACTGAAAAAAAAAGCCGATTCTCAATCCTCAAGGGTGGTCTAGCGACTTTACTTTAAGCCTGTTATTTTTGATCGACTGCTTAGATTTGTGTGACCGTTGTTCTTGAGCAGGGTTCTCACCTCCGGGCAAACTGGCATTAAGAGGGGGCATGGCCATTGAGTCCTTTCTTTTCACCTTCACTCACTATAGCGTGGACATTAGGGCCAAGCGGAGCACACATAGCGGATGCCAAAGGATCCCAAGCAGTTCTTTAGACAGACACCCGAGGCGGGGAGAGGCTGTCTATTATCGTAGCATAGATCTGGGATATCTGACCATCCCTTTAGGTTAGGGAGGACACCCAACCCATTATGCTACTTAATCAAGCCAATTTACTGCGGATCCCTTTCGCATTTCGTCTGCCATAGAGGGGGGAGGTTTGAATTGAAGAATTATGCTGCATGCAATTCGATGCATTTTCCAATCCATTAACAGAAAAAAAAATGGAAAGGAAAGGCCTGGTCCTTCGACATTTTCTTACGTATGCAGTCATCGAGCTTACAGTACTCGCCGTTGACAGAGAAGATTTTCTTTCTTTCTCAGTCCGCCCATACAGTTGTGACACATGAATGCCAAAGTAGATTAGTAGGTTTCCGGCTGGCTTACGTCCTAGCCGTAGGGCTTCGACTCCGCCATGATCTGAGACAGCCTCTTCTTCGTCCAGGGCAAGGGATATATATTATTAGAGGAAACTTTAGGCATGCACCGGCTCCGAAGGCCCATTTAGGTGCCTATATTGGGGGCATCTTTGGCTCCACTCAATCCAATCTTGAAATGAATACGCGGCAAACAAGACGAGATAGTAAGATTTTTTACGAAATACAAAATAAGTGCCTTAGACTTCCTTCATGGCCTATGTGCTCACGAATTGGATTTGAACCAATCAAAGAACTTGCCAATCGATCGATCGTGAGTGCCGTCCTTCTAAAAGAAAGAGAATTTCGTCGAAATAAGATCAAAAACGAGAATTTCCTTGAGATCTGGTGGGGTGGGTCATGCTTACAATCACCGAATGGATACCCCACCCCCTTCGGTGAAGCTTACCTTACCGATCAGAATACGAACAAGATTAAAAAAGGCCATCATTAAGGCAAATCCTAGAATTGCGTAACCAAAGAGCTGTTTAGCTAGTGATGGGTTTCCATCAACGGAATCAAGAAAGACATGGCCAATGCCTACTTCTGCTCCGGCGGCTCCGGTTGCTCTCTGACCGATTTTTTTTTCATCTGTTAGCTGTGGTTCTTCTTTCTTTTGAAGAACCGGTATAATATCGACTCCGCCCCAGCCGCTTTTAAACGCACAGGGAACTCCTTTTTTTTTTATTATAATAAAGCACCTCCTTCATCATTTCGTAATTCTTTATATTATTAATATATAATGAGAAATTTTTCGCGAAGCTAATATTAAAACTAGAAGGAACGTTAGGAACAGAATTACAAGGCATGGAAATCTATATGCTTCGGGAACTGAATTAAATATTAATTCATATATTGTCATCTGATTGGATCTGCGCGATTGTTCATATTTCATTTCCTTATTCCAAGCCTTAGAAAGCACTCACTGAGTAACTTACGGAATCGGAATCTCAAAGAATTGTCCAAGATCACTTCGTTAGAATTGCATGTGTTAAGCATATACTATTCTCCTTGCTTCCGAGCAAATTCTCCCTTAATTCCTACCCTGTCTTCCTTAATATTAATACGTACCCTGGGTCATTGAACTTTCTTCTCTTATGATATAAAGAGTAAAGGTCACTCCGTCAGGAAGCCATAATCTTACGTATTACTTTACAATACGCAAAAAGAAATCACCATCACCCTTCGATCAGAAAACCTTACCAAAACCCCAAGGTTGTTTAGCAATCTGAAGGACCTAGAAGAAACATATTTTAGGTTGTCGGAGGACTGGCTTCGCTGCACAATCACTATATCTCTGTTTTCGGGAGAGGAAGGCCATCGCCTGATCTTTGCAAGCCGAATGCAGGTACTCCAGCCTCTGTCCCATCCTATTCCTTTTAGCCAGCTAGGGATCAAAAATAAATAGGAATAACTAAACCGGAATCTCACCCTTGCTTCGGTTTTCTTGGTCAATGCCTACAGATGCTGATGCTGGAGAAGCAGGTTCTAAGGAAGTCAGTCCTTGCCAACGAAAACAAGGAATTCGAAGTCGATCGAACAATCAGAATTCAGCTATATAGGATAATTCTTCTGCTTATGCCTTGGGGGATCTTACTATAGAAAGGAAGTCGAATGACTCCTTAAGAGCACTAGCAGCGGCAGCGGATGCGCATCGGCTGATCGGTTGTTTGTAGTGGTGTTCATATCAGATATATAGATTCTCTAGCTGATTCACTAGCGTCAGTGGTTCTTTCTTTCCTCGATTGTAGAGACAGCAAGAACTGGAGTCTCATCGAGAGGGCCGGTGTGTCAAGCAGAATCCGAGGCACTAATCCTCGGCCTTTGGTAGTAGGTTCGATTCGTGAGCTTACCGGGCATTGAGTCCTACAGCGATAGATTGTCAATCACCTACTCGATTTTTTCCAATCTATAGGGTTGAACCACCACTATCGATTTTTCACAGAGTGGATATGTCTGTACAAAGGATGACGGCCTCCTTTTTCTATTTCTACCTGTGGGCGATTCTGTGGACCTTTTTTTTTTATCAGTCCCAGTGTGGCTTATCAATCGTTTCTTTCTCCAATCCATAGACAACGAGTGAGTCGATTTCTATTTCAAATTAATTGAAGGCCCTAGGAAATGACGCTGGACTAGACCGGATAGCGCATCCAATCGAGCCCTGTGGCTTAAGCAAAGGACTTTTCCTTTCTCTCTATCCCTTTCCCGGCCTCCCCGATTAGAGCGCAACGAAAAAAGCCTCTGACCTTCTAATCCGATTTGACTAGTGGCCCTCTTATCAACTAAGTGCTCGATCGAGTTCTTACGCTACCTACTCTACGATAACATTCAGTGATCCCAGCCGACCGACCTCAGCTAAGAGAGATTCCCCTTCATAGCAAGATAAGATCTATCCAACTAATGCGATCCACTAGGGCGACCCGCAAAGACAGATTAAAAGTCTCTTCTTTTTAAAAGATAAAATGTGAGGAGGAATTATATTACTCGACCAACGGGGAGAGGGAAGTCGTCTGTAGGGCATGCCTCGTTTAGGTTTAGGTTGCGAAAATCAAAATCTACGCAAACCCGGATTTCTTTGCCCTCTGGAAGGGGACGATGTTTGAGATCCATTTCGGGAACTTGATCTCGCGTATGAATCCTGCCTCCAGTTCACTTCCACGATAGAAATGCACGATCGATCAGTCAATAAGGGGATTCTCTTTATTTTCGCGGTTGTGGATCGCGATGCAGTACCTGTTCAATAGCTCGGGCCCAGCCTCATATCAATCTCTATCATTTTCTAAAGAATTCGTTTATGGAGCGCCAGCTTGTTGCGATCCTGCCGCGGCGTCAGCAGTCACCGGCAATTCCGCGAAAGACAAGATAGGACAGCCGGGCAGGCCTCGATTCATGCCTCGTTTTTGCTTGCTCATAAAGCCTTTCCTCTAGTCCTTGCTACTGTTCTCTAAGCAAGATTCGAAGCTCTTTTGATATCATTTCGAGTTTGAGGGAAAGATTTGAATAATTGAATCAAGATTTAACACTGACTTGAGGAATTGCCTCAGCAGCACAATGAATTCTTGTTCTCGAATCAGCAGTGAATGACAAATGCCTTGGATGAACAAGTCGAAACTTCTCTTTTTGGGTATACCTCCTCTGTAAATCAAAACACAAGTCTAGAGCCCCTACTATCGAAAGTACTCCATAGCTGATTGCTCACTAATGGTTAAGCTATCCCCATGGAATCGAAATTCTGCCTGCAACGTTAAGACCCGTGGAGTGCCTAAACCCGCTTTTAAAGCGGGAAGACGAGGCGGAAAGTAGCGAAGCGTCCGATTGTGCACGAGCGGATCTCTCCGAGAAGGCTATTTGCTCAAATCAAATCCAGAAAGCTCCTTCCTTTAGAACCTAGCATAGAGGTTCCGAGTTCGGCGAGTCTACACTATCAACGAGCGATTTGGAACATTTCTATACGCTAATTGCGAGATCACCGATAAGGTCTATTTCCAGCTGACCAGTAAAAGGTCTTGTCCTTATGTCTTCTCCTTCTATGGGGAGCTAACTATCTTTCCTCGAGATTCCTTTCGTCTATATGAGCTCGATGGCAGCCAGTTTCTATGCAACCTTTGGGAGTTCCTTCCTGGTTACGCAGTCGTTCTTAGTGCCATTCTTTCGGTCCCAGTAACCATTACAGGAAGTGTCCTGAGTGCTAATGACTCTTTTCTTTCTTTCCCCTTCAGGGCATCCTTTGTTGTAAAACAACAAAGTTCAAAAAGCCTCGACTTCGACTTGAATCGAGATTGCCTTGGTCCTCTTTGAATGTCATAATATCAATTCGCTTAAACCCCCCCTTCTCTTTTTCTCTTTTCTCTTAGCTGCGTGAACTCTTATGATCCTTATAGTTAGAGAAATATCCGTCCTTTAGCGCGATAGAAAAATTGCCTATGATAGGGAATTGGGGCACGGTCTGCCTAGAGGTTGAATTTAAGAAAAGTCGGTTCAACTCCGATCAGTTCCCATGTGGGGATCCCCATCAGAGGGATTTCGGGATTTTTTCTGGCTGGAATAGACGAATGATGAACCGAAAGCATATCGCACTAGAAATTGAAAGAACCTTTCAGAGTTTCCCGGTTAAGTTTCGAAATGTATCAGAAAAGGAAGTCACCACTATCCAAAATAAAGTAAAAGAAGGATCTTTTCTCTTTTACAATATACTATACGGTTGGTCACGTATGAAGAAAGCGATCCGATTCGCGAACGCTTTTATGTTTCCGCAACGATTCCCGAAAAACCCGGCTATTGCTTTTCGCTTTCCGTAGAGCCTGAGGAGGAACTCGTGCTCAATGCTCTATTCACTTTACTTTATTCGGTTGAGAAGGTAACAATGTACACCCCCCTGCCTTGCAGGGGAAGGGAAGAAGATCCATTCAGCAGGAAATTCTGCATCCAAGCATTCATTCAAGATTAAGTCCCTAATAAAAGAGTGAAAACAAAGAGAGTGTGGCGCTTTTCGAAAGTAACTGACTAGCTTGTGAAACCCGATTTTGACCTAGACTCAGTCCAATCGGTTATTATTTAAGAATAATCTTTTTCTGTTTATGCCAATTTGACTGTCTTTTCTCAAATCTCGTCATCGAAAGTGGCAATGGCAACTCTCTCAATCAACTTTGAGCTCCCCCTTGCTTCCTTCTTTGTTCCGGAAATCCATTTCATTTTAGCAGTTATTAAAGTACTGTGGTAGCTTCTAGCCTTGAGTTCTCGTCTATCTATCTGTATGGAGCATCCCTTGCAATTCAATTGGGACAAGGGTCTCAGACTCCTCTTTCTTTATAGTCCTTTCCTTCATACAAAAACTTCAATAGCGCTAACACTAAGTCTGTCGTCCTCCTCGCTTTGTTCTATTGTCCAGGCCCTTTGAAGTCTAGTCCAGTGGTATGGTATAGAATCGGTTTTTGGTACCGGTATGCGCAAAGGAGTCTTATTTTAAATAAGAAAGCGTTTGTGCCTACTTTTGTAACGAAGTAGTTACACCGATAGTACGAGGAAGGATGCTTCTTTCTTCGCGATATTTTGACTGCTGAGACGAACTTGCTAACCACCGTCCGTTCTCCGAAGTATTCGGCGTCACCGTGTGATCAGCTTGTGCTACGCCGAGCAAGCAAAACCCCTCTCCTTACAGTCGAGCGTCTGATAACCTTGAATTTCAAGCTTTCATTCATCAAGCTTACCAGCACCCGCGGATGTCCTATTTCGTATTCATTCGACCTAAGGCAAAAGAGAAGTCATACAAAGAAAGGTTCTTTCATGCAATGCATAACGGGCGGGCCTCCTATGGATTCCTCCAACTCAATGAATGAAGGGAATAGTATTAGGAATTTATTCTATATGAAGATTCAAACAAAAAGGAAAAGGGTAAAACCATATATTACTGAAAAATATGACTGAATGAGGATCAGAGAGCTCTTTATGTGGTCTCACTTTACCACCATCTGAAATGCGCGAAACTTCGATTGGTGGAAGCCAGTCCATGAAGATTCTCCCTTTTCTTACGTGCAATTCTCCTCTTTCGGTAAGCATCCAGTAGATAAGCAAATGAACATTTCTCTAAGCTTATCCTGTAGCTTATACGTCGTTTGAAAGCTGCTTCAAGGATCCAACGAATAGCTAAGGTTTGTTGACGATCCCTGGCTACAATCCCAGGGACATCATAAATAGTACCAGCTACTCCTACTTTTTCCACTTCGCATATGGGCTTTATATTCTCTACGGCGTCAACCATAAGTTTGATTACATCGCGTTCAGGGGAAGTGAACTAGGTTTTGCTATTCCTTCTCGAGCTTCTATTTCATCCCTTAAAGGAGATTCGGGAAAAGATGGAATAGGAAGACGTGTTTCCAGAACAAACAAGATACGGGTTGAGAAGGGGAAGTTAGCAAAGTTAGACAAGATTGGAATGGGCATAGGAACATGTATTGATGTACCAGATCGGCTAATGCTCCCAGGTTGATGCGATGTATTCCACCAGTTGACTGAAGACTTGATTATTGGTATATCGATCGGTCCAGCACGGATTGAAATAGGAGCCGGTTCGACAGGAAGCTTTTGAAAACGCAGTGCACCCAGGTAAATAAGAAACGAGATGAATACAGAGGTTAAACGAGCATCCCACACCCAAAAGGTGCCCCACATAGGTCTTCCCCGAAACCCCCCAGTAACTAAGGTAAACAACGTAAAAAAAGCACCCATTTCTGTACCGGTTCCGGAAGAGCGAAGAAAAAGGGGATGTTTTGTTAATAGGAACAAGAAAGTGTTTATAGCCGTAGCGATATAAACAAGAATACTCATCCGAGCCGCAGGAACATGTACATACAGAATACGAGAATTTCCACCTTGTTGAAGATCTAATGGTGCTACCCGAAGACTTAAATGAATAGCCATCGCTGTTAAGAACAACCGAGATCCAATGATAATTTGCGCGTAGCTTCTGGTCTTTGACATAAAAAAAGAAGGTTGTAATAACGAAAGGGACATGTGAGAATTTGGTCCTAGCTAGTGGAACAAGAAAGACATGGAAATATATTCAATACGCAATCAAAGGATTTCTCCGAATTCCCCTTGCTTTGTTTTCGCTCCGCTCGTGCGTGGCACTCCTTGCTCGCGGAGCGGCATACCGAAAAAAGAAAGGTTTTGAAAAAGCCAAAATGAATAACCAAATTATCCGTCTTAGCTTTCCCCCAGATACATGGGGTATATAAAAATATTGGACAACAATATAAACCGACCTGAGCTAAAGAGTTATATTAAACCAACCTACCTCCTGCTCTCTCTAAAAGAAGATGAGAGCTGCGTACGGCCTGGATGATCCGCCGATACGGAACGCTTTCCCTCGTGCCTTCTTCCCTTATTTGGGAAACATAGGCGCGATAGGTGCGCTCAGATAGAGTATGACCTTGCGGAGAATGGAGAAAGTGACGTAGTTCCCCGTACCTATGATAGATAGATAGCGGGTGAAATCCGTCATCCACCAATGCTGCCTCGACGGATCGCTCTATGAATACTTGATTAGATATTATGGAGGTCATACGGACTAGCCCATCATCCTCCCCGAAATTGAGGAGTCCATATCGGTTATAAAGCACGTCGCTTCGTTCTTCATCCGAGAGGAGCGGTTGCTCCAATTGGGGAATCACAGGCGCGGGCGGTTGTTGGGGCACTTGTGGTCCTTGTATCGGAACCTCAGGTGGTTCAGCAGCAGGTGGCGGGGAAGGGAGGTCCATGGTTCCAGCTGCATCACAATAAGCTACCGTTACAAGGCCCAAGTAGTCCAAGAACTTCAAAAATTTCCCCGGTTGGGGGGTTATATGATTGGATACCCAAGAATCATAATCTTTCCTAGAAACAGCTTCTACAACAATAGGCATAAAGGCATGATTAGTTCCACAAATCTCACTGCACTGACCATAGTAAACCCCTTCTCGTTGTACCGAAATAGAGATCTGATTTAAACGACCAGGTACAGCATCACATTTGACACCTAAGGAAGGTACAGCCCAACTATGAGGTACATCAGCAGGTGTTACAATAATACGTAGATGAGTTTTGGCTGGTACAACCACTCTATTGTCCACTTCTAATAAACGTGATTGACCCAATTCTAGATCATCTTCTGGGATCGTATAACTGTCAAAAGTGAGTGACTGTTCATCGGAACTGTTATAGTCTGAATACTCATAAGTCCGATACCATTGATGTCCAATAGCTTTGATAGTAATGGCTGGATCTACTACTACCTCGTCCATTGAGTATAACAGAGCAAATGATGGTATAGCAATGAACATCGGGATGATACTAGGAAATATGGTCCGAAGAATCTCGATAGTAGTTCCATGAACAATCCTTTGCGGGATTGGATTTTTTTGATAGTGGAAATGCCATAAAGCGCGAACCAAGATCCGTGATACGAAAACCAAAATAAGAATGAGGAAGAAAAAGATATCGTGATGTAAGTCTATTATTCCTTGCATCATAGGTGTTGCTGCGTCTTGAAATCCTAATTGCCATGGTTCCGCTGCATCACAAGGAGCAATCGTGAGGAATTTATTTAGAACAATAACAATCATTTGCTTTGGTTCATTATTTGACTGCTCTGCTCCCCGAATAAGAAGAGACTTACAAAAAACTAGAAGCTGTGGTTGGTTGTTGACCAACGGAACACCTTCTTATTCCCACTGAAGCTAGTATGCAATGAAGACCAATCCGCGAGCTACCTTATGACATAGCAGAGAGAGAAATTGCATCTCCGTCTTTGGAATTGAAATGGAATGTTTCTCTCATAGGAAAACGTAGCTTAGCGATATAAGAATACGAACTTCTCGCTCAATAAGACTAAGCAAGCAAACAAACCCCCCCTTCATTTATCTTCCTGCTCCTGCATTGGGAGTTAGGAGTCTCAGTCCGTCCCTGTATTACTCGAAAGTCAGTCTTATTTTATTTGACCCCTCGGAAAATCATTCTTCTTGGCGGCTACCCCCTCAACGTTTTGAATAGGCGTTTGGGACCGGGAACAAGAAGTTGTTTCGGTGCCAGTGGGGATAATCAAAGCCTAGAATAGGATTAACACTCACTAAGGAATAGCTTTTAGAAAGATTCTTTGGTAGGAAGGTTTATAAATTCCCCTTCTATTCCCAACAGCTGATGAAAGAGGAGCGCATTTTTCCTTTATGGATTCAAAAACCTTCTTGCTAACCGCCCTTCTCCCGCGAATAGCTTCTTCTCTTCCTCTATCTCTATAAATTCATTCCTTAAGGCAGATAGGATTTTTTTTAAACTTTTAATATATATATATATTACGCCAAAGGCAACTGATTCAACAACAGCTATCACATCACAGCTACCTCCTCTAACTAATCCACTTCTACATGAACTATGAACCATCTGCTCCTATTCCGCTTCTATACTATATAAGATAATATCTCTTTATTCTTCAATCGATTCCTATTCTTTTTCACCCCCGGAAGTGCCTGAACTGCCTTTAGAGAAGACTCCACCAGAACAGGAAAGTCAGAAGTCGATGGTTAAGGTTCCTGTCCCACTTCCCTGGCTAGCTTTAGTAGCTTGTGTACTAGCCTCTTCTATACCAGCTGATTCAATAGCAACTGTCAGCCCTTTCTCTTTTATTACTTACGCAATTTCGAAAAAGAGCCTAGTCAGCTCGTCTCTGCCTTGAGGCCAATAACCAGTGACTCTTTTGTTAACCACATGTAGAATATCTTGTGTAGTCGGGTAGGCTAACTAGAATCTATCTTTCCTTTAGTGTGTAACCGATTTATATATGTTAAGCTCCCCTTTTTTTCTCTCCTTTGCTTTTGCCCCTCTTTAAAGTAAAGCTGCTTCTTAGAGTTGGCTTTTGCAATTGCAATCTGTCTCTGGCTCCTCGCTTTGAACTCAAATAAGACCTTCTTTTGGTCGAGTGACTTCGTTCCTGGTCTTCCTATTCCCTTCGCTTCCCGCCTCTAAGGCCCAAGTACTTTTTTTGTTTGATCAAATGATTGATTTAGATTTCAAATTCCTCTTTACCAAGGGAAGAGAGCGTGGATCAGGTGTCCTGTCCTCTTGGATGTTCCAAACCACCATCTTGGACTTCCAGCATTTGCTTCAGACAGAAAGTTTGGGACTCAAAGTGTGCCGGCAGGGAAAAACTTCAAAATGTGTCTTTTACGTAACTTGGATAGCTGAGTGGTCAATCCTGCACCAATCGTGGATGAGTTGTCTCGCTCGAAAGCTATAACCTGCCCCCCGAACTCGGTATCCATTCTGCCTGATGGTTCACTCCTCCGAAAGGCTATTGAAACAAGTCCTGATCCGAGACTTCTCTTAAGGGAAAACCTGAAAAACTGATTTCGAGCAGGGTCGTCTGCTGGCGTATTCATTCTTTTTCTTTATTATATTATGGCGCTTCCAAGTTGATGTTTTTTTTTTAGCACGCGTGCCATAAGCTTCGCTAAAGCGACTACGTACCTCCGTCCCAAAAAAAGTAGGATATTCCGTACATTCTGTCGTGGGTGCTACTAGAAATAATTGTTATTCGACCGATTGATTCCCCGGTTGATTGATTTGCATTTCCTTATGTAAAGTGGATCAAAGGCCTCGTCTCTGTACCCTGCCGTAGAGGATGGGCCTTCAAGCGTACAAAATTCTTGTTAAGAAAAATTGGATTAAGCTTAGTCGCTGCTCACGCACGGAGCTCGCCCTCTATTCGACAAGGAGTCTCGGGAATCACGATGCAAGTTCTGCGACTCCTACCGCCGCTGCCATAGACCAAGGTTTGAACAAGTCCAGTGGTGAACCTACAGGATGCCCGCGAGGGTCTCGACCGTTCTCAAACGAACTTCTAAGAATGACCGCTAAACATAAAAGATTTTCTATCATATATATAAACATGTATGAACCAGAGCTAGGGGCCTTTTCCTCAAGGAGTGAAAAAGAAAGACCAAAAAAAGATCGACTTTCAGTGATTCGACCCGAATGAAAGCCACATGACACTTTCGATGGCATTGAAAAAAGGAGAACCTTTGTACCGTGGATGTGACGTGCGAATGAACCTTATGATGTCGTTTTATTTAAGCAATTTTGGCACTCAAAACTGGCTGGTAAGGACCAGGCAGATGCTCTCCGAAATTGGTTTGTTAAGCATACAAAGTTTCATTCTGTTTTTGCTTCTATTTTATTATATTAGAGAAATGGATGGAATTAAGAATGAAACAAGCCAAGAAGGCAGGATTTTCTAATAGGGTCATTCTTTTTTAAAGACGTAGGGGATGCAGGATAGCCTCGACGATTCTCATTTTGATTCCGAGACTCTGTTTACCCAGTCGATGGGCCCCTTTTTCCTTGCTCACCCTTTCTTTCTCTTTCTGGGACTCTCTATTTTCGCTTTCAACTAATTCTGTTCGGGAACCTGTCTTCCACGCCACCTGTGGTTTCCGAGCATGGTCGTTCTGCTTGGGACATGTCTGCAACGTCTCCAGCTTTCTCCGGGCGAGGGCCCGAAGCAAGGCAAAAATCGAGCATCGAAGTGAGCATATAAGAAGAAGTGCTTAAAACGAAGTAAATGGGCGACCACCTTCAACATGAATTACTTTCTGGAAGCAGGCTATGCCGCCACACCTCCCCTGTGAAAGAGGGCTACGCAGCTGATTCGGTTAATCACATGTCAGAACAACCGCTAGGGATCTATTTTTCATTACCAAAACGGAGGTCACCCTTTTTCTTCTTTCTTTGCTAAGCTCTTCCATTTTTGGAGTGAACCCGAGTCTAATAAATCATTTTTTTTTTTTAATTGTCCATGTCTGCGTGTTCTTCTGTACGGCCATATGACAAGTCATTTGCGAACATTTCGGGAACCTTTGGTGGTCTTTTTGTTCCAAACATCGCATCCAGTATTGCTGGTTCCTTTTTAAAAGAGCTAGCTCATTAGCTATCTGTGAGTGGGGCTTGTTGAAAGCATCTACTCGAGTGTTTCGATAAACGTACCAGTCATCTCAACATTCCAAATTCCTATCTTTCTAGCCAGCAGCCTATTACGTAAACAGCTTTGTCAACTAAGACATATACATTGTAAAATAAATCCTTTGGCCAGGTTCAGTAAAGAGAAATCGCAGGATAAACCGTGGGGAGATTAGTGAAGCTAACGATCGATATAAGCTCAAACAATTCCCAAGCACAACAATAGCAATAGCTGCAGCTTGAAAAGCGAAGGTAGTTCTTGGGACCTTCACATTCACAAGAGATCAATGGATAAGGTAGTTGTTATGGAGTCATGAAAGAGCCGATTGTCTGATGTGCTCGTCAGGTAGGAAGGAGATGACCATCGTGCTGATTCGGGGAAAAGACTGAAAAGAAGCTCTCTCGAATGAAGACCGTGCTCCCTTCTTTATAGGGAGGAGGTCTTCTGCCCGCGGCTAAGTAGAGAAAGGGGTCTTTGGTTCTCCCCTAAGGCTGGAGAGGCTCTTCCCGCTAAGAAATAGAATCATGTTATATATACGCCATGAGATCAATCAGGTGGTTTAGAACTAAATTCATATGGGTTCATCTTCCGCTTCTGGTAGAGAAGTTGAACAAATGGTCTCTGAGCTTTCGTCCCCGTATCCCATTCTTGGCCTTCAGCCGGCTTTGATCAACCCATATCTTCTTCCTTTCCTGGGGCTATCCCTCTACGCTAAGCTGGCAAAAGGGCTTTCCGAGGAAATGGGTGTAGAGGAGCTCGTGTATCTTTAGTCATAGGGCTCACCCCTCAAGACCCTTGCTTCTCTGTCAGCTTCTTGTCTCGGAGTCTATTCTAACTACCTCTCCGCGGGACAGACAGCTGGAGGAGCACTTTCCGAGCGCTTGGCCAGGGGTTCTTCATCTATCAAGAGAGGGTTCCCGGTAATCAAGCTAGAAGTTCATTCCTCCCTTGCTTTGAAAACTTCTTCGGAAGTCTCTACTCAGACGGGGATGGGTTTTGTTGATCCAGGTCGTACTCTATTGACTCAAGAAAAGTAGGTTTAGAAGGTGACACCTCCGCTAATTGTCAAATTGCGTCTATCGGATAACTACTTTAATCAAAATTCTCAGGTTCCTCAATGCTGGCAAAAGAGCTTTGAGACTTCCCGCCCGAGGAGATAACACCTCTAGCCCTGGGTTAACAGTTTTGCTTACTCCAACAGATGAAATTCCTTCTTGCTAATAGCATTGCCAAAAGCTCCTCCATCTTCCATTGCGAGTTCACATAGTAGCGGGCCATTCGAAGCGATGTGGGTCGGGCTGTTCGGATACTCACATCGAAACGTTCTCAGTTCCCGCTTTCCTTTATTCCGCGTGGTTCGTCGTATCCAACACGAAGATTCCAATAGGTGTGGGATTGAATCATTATTTTAGGGATGGGAATGACCAGCCTAGCCTCGCTAAGCGCGAAATAGCGTATTTAGAATATAAGTTATTCCGCATCGTTGTGACCCCGAGACAGGACGTTCTAGTGAGTTATATAGCGCTCGGAAGTACAAAACAAAAGAGACGGGCCGGCAAGGGGCAGTTAACTAAACCGATTTTGTGTGAGCTTGCAATTGTGAGTTAGCCTGATGCTCTCGCCTGGATAGCAGGGTCTGTGTTGGCTTCGCTTACCGCGAGAAGATTCAGCCGGTGGTATGCCGAGCCCTCTCTTTTCTCCTGCCTGCTGTAATGACCGGTCTCCTAAAGAGAAGAAGGGCGCGGAAGCAAGAAAGCCAAGAACTGGGGCAAAGGTCTCACCCGCTGTAAAGCCAGTTTACCACGCAGGGGCAAGAATGAAAGCAGCAGTTCGAGCAGATGACCTTGAAACTGTTGAACCAATAGTAGGTCCAGATGCAGTTGCCGGGTGGTACTAAGCCGCATCAAAAGCGGAGGTACTTAGTACTCCCTAACAGTCCGCTGGGCTGGCTTCCGCGTCACCGCCCCTCAATTTGCCTTTTCTTGCTTGGGCTAATGAGATATCCCAAGTTCGGAGTAAGCAGCCCGTTCATGAAAGTGCGATCCCATGATGTCGAGCAAGATGACTCGTCCCCCTTTCCAATTGGGCTTTGTGCCACGCCACTTCGGAGAGTGAAACGAAGGAAAAAGCCTTACTTATAGGTCATCCTATTTCGGTGCATGGTCAGGATCCCGTATGTGGGTCTGCCTTTTTTTTTTCAGTAATTAGATGATCGTTGGTGAAATAGCGTAGTATAGGTCTGGGTGGGATGATACGAAATAGAGCAGTTGCCAATTGGCATGTGAAACCGAAGCTTGAACGCTTTGAAACTACCTTCACGCCCTTCCTTCTCTTTCGAATGACAAACTATAAATATCATAAGAGAAGAAAGAGAGCTTTAGAAGCAGCCAATCTTTTCTTTATGCCCAAACAATCCCATGTCTTTCTTGGTTGGTAAAGCCAACCGGCGATTTACAACAAGTCTTTCTGAAGGGAGAGCAATCAACGCTATGGCTACTTTTGGACAATTCCCGCCTGTTGACCCCAACTGTGACAACAGCTGCTACGCATCCTACATCAGAAAATGCTATCGACGAAACAGAAAATATCAGCATTAAGAAACTTCTTGGGGTTAGCTGTGAAAGAAAGAGCCCGGCATTCATTCATTTCTTCATTCATATTCATAGCTTAGTCTACTAAAATAAAAGAGGGACCAGCCTCATCGTGGTAATTATCGGACATCTCTGATCGTTCACCTCTAATGTGACACGTTCCCTCCCAGTTATATGATCAACGGGATCAGTCGGCTAGAGAGCGGGGCTATTCTTCTTCCGGGGAGGCAAAGTCGTCCCCTCTACTGATCGAACCCTCAGTTCGGGGGTCTTCGTCAACATGTTATGAGGCTCCAGTCTTCGGCGGGTCACCATTACTTTACTTAGAAAGGCGAACATCTAGGCAAGGGAAAGCGCAGTGCGCCTGGTGCAAATGGCTTTCTTTTTTCATGATATACCAATAAGAAAGAATGGAGGACCCTACTACGTACATGATTGATAGAAGAACTACGTAGGGGGGGTCGGTCAACTTGATGCGGGAGAGGCATGAGTGCAGTTCGATCTTGTGGTGTATTCGTTTGTAGTGAGTAGGGCCTCTTTCTCGTTGATCAGTTCGCCTCCGCTCTATTGAAAGGTCTCCATTCCTACGGCGGTTTTGTCAACGAACGCGTCTCGGGCCGGATTGACTAACCTAACCCTTAAGGGAAGGGGGCCTTGCCATAGTTGGGTGCTCTGCTTTAGTGTGATTGACGAAGGCTAGGCTAGGAATACCCAAAAGAAAGAAATGAAAAGAGATCGGGGTCGATAGTTGGCAAGGAACTTGATCCCCCCAAAAACAAAAAGGGGCAGCTGCGGTCGAACTCTAATTCTGGAAATAAAATAGGGCCCTTTTACCTTACCAAGTCTACCGGATAGAAATTTTCGGATCAGGTTCAAATAGATACGGGAAAGGCTTTATCCCTAAGTTGAATCGGTGGAATGCCCTGCTTCCGGCTAAGTATACAGAGTTGGGTCTACCGTTCGTTCAACCGTTACCTCTATTCTATTCCGATCTTTCTTTTCTCCTTTGCTTCCTTGTCTCGTCTATCCTTCTCTGCCTTCAGCCTGTCTTTGAGCTCTATCCCGTCCTTCCTTTGGCTTGCCCTGAGGATTTTGACTCTCCAAAGTAGATTTGATCACTGCGAGTTCGGTTCAAGTCTTCATCGATCGGGTGGATCTTTGAGGGGGGATGGAAAGGTGGGTGAGTCATGGCTGTGGACAGAGAGAAATCAAGCGGTAGTCTTCCGGTGGAATAGATTTCTAGTAAGTGTCTTCTTTCCTTCC